GCTGGCTCGGGTTTGTTACTCCACACCCAGTTCGACAAGTTATTCACATTCGATTTGGCGGTCAAAGGCAATTCCGGAGCTGGGTAACGGCAGCAGTACGTGCTGACGGAGAAACAATCGTTAGGTATGCCCCCTAAGCCGTCCGGTACGTAGGAATATGTGAACGCAATTTACTAAAATCACTCATTCCGATGCCGCGCATTGAAAGCATGGGCCGGATGATGCCATCAGGATGGACCACGGATGTTAGGGCGAAGAATCTTCGACACTCCATTCTCATTGACTGAATTAGTCAAATTCATTTCATTGTTCAATTGGATAGGATTCCATACATCTATCGAGAGCTGTATGCCTTGAAAGGGGCTCGTGCAGTTCGAGAAGGGATCCATTCCCCGCCGCGGATAGGGGTAACTTCGACCCATATGCCTTTGGGCACAGTGATGCACGGCATCGAGGTGGCACCTGGTAAGGGGGGCCAATCAGCCAGAGCGGCAGGTGCTCCAGCAAAGCCAATAGCGAAGGAAGGTCAATCGGCTACACCAAGATCACCCCCTGGAGAAGTTCGTTCAATACCCCAAAACTGTCCAGCAGCCGTAGGACAGGTGGGCAATGTCGATTCCAAGAATAGGTCTTCGGGTAAAGCTGGATCCAAACGTTGGCCCAGCCGTCGACCCAGGGTCCGGGGGGTTGTTATGAACCCTGTGGATCATCCACACGGGGGCGGTGAGGGCAGGGCCCCGATCGGTCGTAAAAAGCCTTTGACTCCATGGGGTCGTGCTGCACTCGGTAAAAGAAGCCGTAGGACGAACCGATATAGTGATAATTGTATTATCCGTCGCCGTAAAACCAGCCGACGGGTAAGAAAATGAGCGGGGGGTGGTTCGGAACGGCGCGTTCACAAAGAAAAGGTCCTTTTGTAGCCGATCGCTTGTCGGGGAAAACCGATAGCCTTGGCGCAAGAGGGGGAGGAAGGGTGGTGGTAACGTGGTCTCGTGCATCCGCTATCGTGCCCACTACGATTGGTCATACAATCGCTGTTCACAACGGTCGAGAACACTTACCCATTTATGTGGCAGACCGTATGGTGGGTCACAGACTGGGGGAATTTGTGCCCACTCGAACCTTTCGGGGGCACGCGGGGAGTGATAAAAAATCTCGTCGTTAATCCCATCAGTCAGGAGGTCACGTGTCATGAGGAATGAAGGGTCAAGTCCTGAGGTTCGAGCCTCGGCCAAGCATATTAGTATATCTGCCGGTAAGACACGCAGAGTGGTTGATCAAATTCGTTATCGTCCACATGAACAAGCACCCATGATATCGGAATTTATGCCCTATCGAGCATGTGATCCCGTTCTACGATTACTCCCCTCAGCAGCTGCGAATGCGAGTCGAGTGGGCCTGAGCAAAGCTGAACCATTCGTAGGCGGGACTGAAGCGGGTAAGGGAACCTCTTATAAGAGGCTACGGCCCAGAGCCCAGGGACGAGCTTATCCGATGCGTAAGCATACCTGCCATGCAACTATCGTAGTAAGACACGGACATGTGTAACAAAGACGTATTGATTGGTATAACCGGACGATACGATGGTAGTAGTCTGATCGGGGAGGGAGCGCACGGGACGGAAGACTAACCCACCTGGTTTCCGACTCGGCATAACCAAAAATCATCATCCTAATTGGTACGCACGACCGAAGATTCATTCCCAGTATGTTCGGGAGGATAAACAAGTACGTGATTGTATTGACGCTTACGTTCACGGACGACGTATGTTGAACTCCGATGTCGGAGGTGGTGCAGAGGGAATTGCACGTGTCAGAATTGGGAGAAAAACCGACTTGCCCACGGTAGAAACACACGCAGGATCTCCAGCCATACTGATCAGGAGCCATGGTCGGGGGATCGAGCAATCAAGGATGAATATGCAACACAATAGGTCGGATAGTTGGATCGGGAGAGTTCATATCACTCCGGCGGAAATATCGGAACCTTACGGAGAACCAAACACACCCGCAAAACATATAGCCCCACAACCGAATAATCGAGTTGCATTCAGAAGAACCACGAAAAAAGCCACTGAACCTGCGATAAAAAATGGCCGGAAGGGTATTAAAACACAGATGGCAGGACGTCTCAATGGAGCCGAAATTGCTCGTGTTGAATGGGCCAGGGAAGGAAGAGTCCCTCTGCAAACCCCACGGGCCCAAATTGATTATCGTTACTATCCAGCCCAAACTGTTTACGGAGTATCGGGAACAAAAGTCCGGATTTTGAGGGATGATGAAGAATGCGGAACCTGATTCTTCGACCCACAAACGTAATAAATTACTAATTAAGTCTTGAAAGTTATTGAATCGCTCCTACCCTGCGGTTGTATAAACAATATCCGAAGTATAGTGTGGACCCGTCGTTAGTTCGGATACAGAATTGGAACCCTTTCGTCGCGAAACATCATCGTTTTACAAAAGTCGCCACGCTTAGCGCGCGACTCGTTTTAATCGAAGCCCTTTGGGTCGATGGGGAGAGGCCAGGGAATCGAGTACTATCCGCGTCGCGGGTCGACGCCCGCGGAACCCAACTCACTGCCTCGTACTGCCATGATACCATCAAACCAACCATGATTTAATTCTGGCTGGGAAGGCTCTTCCCCCCAAAAAAAAGAAAAATAATCAATTTCGATTCGTGAAGCGAAGAGTTGCATTGCTGCTAATGATGAAAGTGGAATCATCGAATATCCTTGGCATAACGTACGGTTGGAGAGGAATTACCTCTAGAGAAGCAGCGCAATAAAGCATGGAATTTATTGGTGTAAATACCGAATAATTCCGCCGATAAAAAGCCTTGAGTCGACGAATACTGGGGGATTGACTCCAGATCGAACGGGAAAGGGAACGGATGGAAGGCCCCGCTGCAGATAAACGGCCCGACCGGAGGAAGACCGGACGACGTACGCGGTGAGAACGACGGTACTCGCGGGCGGAGGAGACAGGTGAAACACTGGCCTATCGAGTGGGATGGCGAAATGAAGCGCGATACATGAAAGAGGGGTAGACATGTTTTTGGAATGGCGGTCGAGGGAGCAACAACCACCTGCCGATTGGTGGCTCGTCCGCGTGGAGGGGTCTCACAACAAGAGCGCACATTCGCCCGTCGTAAAAAATAAGTATTGCCAAATCCTGTTAGGCACAGAAAGACCGACACAGTGTCTCCCTGGGTGCCAATAGATATTGAAATTGCCCAGAAATCCCTTTATCGAACTTTCGTCATTCAATCCAATTCCGGTTCATTTATATAATCTTGATTTCCTTAGTACCGAGTATCATTCTATGCAACAGCATTTTATTACCCACGAGGAGCCGGATGAGGGTAAACCTCCGTGTCCGATTCCGAAGCAGAGACGGAGCATCAAGTCATCGACCATGACCCGGAAAGAACCAGGTTTCGTAAACAGCATCGTGGGAGGATGACAGGAAGATCTGCTCGCGGCAATAGTATATGCTTCGGCAGGTTTGGCCTCCAGGCGCTTGAGCCCGCCTGGATAACCTCCAGGCAGATAGAAGCGGGGCGACGCGCGATAACTCGTCACGCTCGCCGCGGTGGAAAGGTATGGATACGTTTATTCCCCGACAAACCTATCACCGCGAGACCCGCGGGAACACGTATGGGTTCCGGAAAAGGGTCTACGGAATATTGGGTATCCGTCGTCAAACCGGGCAGAGCACTTCATGAGATGGGCGGAGTACCAGAATCTATTGCCGGAGCGGCTACGGGAATAGCTGCGTACAAGACGCCCATACGGACCCGCCTCATAAACGTACCCGCTGATATGCAGAACGCGACTCGCAAAGACTATCCGACGAGTCAGTAAACGTGGAAGCTCAAGCATCGACGAATAGAGATGTACCCGATAGTCATTTATGACTAAGCATTGGGCATATTCAACCCCGCCACAGCAACCTCCCGCCTCCTGCCCTATCTGTTTATCTCGCGGCGGGCGATAGAAACTGGTAAAACTGAGGCGAATCCCCCACTGTCCATCGGCTGGGGAGAAGTACGATCCTTGACAGATAAAACGATTCGGCCCCACACTTATTTGAACGTGGCGGACAATAGCGGAGCTAGGAAATCGATGCGTATTCGAGTTCCAGGAGCTAGTAATCGCCAATATGCGAGTATTGGCGACATGGTTATAGCCGTGGTTAGAGAAGCAGTACCCAATATGCCTCCCAAGGGGTCAGAGGTTGTTAGGGCCGTGATCGCACGTACCCGTAAGGGCCTAAACCGTGATAATGGGATGGCAATACGGTTCGACGACAACGCAGCAGTCGCCATCGATAGGGAGGGAAATCCCAAGGGAACTCGGGTTTTTGGCCCGGTCGCCCGGGAATCAAGAGAATGTCATTTCGCCAAAACAGTTTCGTCGGCCCCTGAAGTCTTACGAGGAATGAGGCTTCGTATAATACTGCGGCAGTACAGGACTGATATAGTGTAATCTCCATTCTGAGCGATAATAATCGGAATGGGGATGAGGCCGGCGGACGCGCGGGAACGACGGTACGAATGGGTGGCGGCAAGGTCGTGTCAAATTAGTTATTCCCCCGTTGGGGCCGCCTCAACCCAGCGGCGGGGGTTTTGAGGAGGGACAAAGAACTACTTCGGATTGAATCGAAGTGGGGACATGATTCAATCAATTTTGTCGGTTCCAGCGCCCTCTTTGGACTGTATAGGCTCGATCGAAGCGGATAGGACGACAAATATTCGTGTTTCACGCGAACCACCCAAAGTGGGTACTCCCAGGCAAATACTTCCGAGTCACAACGAACATGTTTATTTATATCGACATCAATCCTCTCCCATGGGCAACGACGCTATTGACGAGACGATAACCGCTCCTAGAAACGCCGGCTCGAGGAGGGCGGATACAGTTCGAATATCATCTACTAATACCACTATAAACACCGGAAGAGTTCCCGTGGAGGAAGGTTACTCGGGCAACCCCAGGGAGCACCGACAAGGTACGAACCGTTTACCGATTTCGACTTCGAGGTATCGGGGGAGAATGAGGAAAGCACGCATAACCACTTGTAGGCGTATAAGCAAACCCGGCTTAAGGGTATACACCGGTTATAAAGATATACCTAAGGTACCGGGTGGTTTGGGAACGGTCATTCCTCCAACTCCCGGCGGAATGACGACGGATCGGGAAGCTCGGCAGAAGCGGATCGGGGGAGAGGTGCCGCGTCACGTATGGCGATGAAGACCCATGTTCGTGACGTGTGAGAAAGACTTTGGAAGGCTGGCTGATAAGTGGAAACTAACGCTGCTATAGACATAGGTGCGATTGGATTCGGAAAGATAATTCCCTTCCGACGAAGAGACAGAATTTGACCGAAATGGAGGGAGTAGTTATTGAATCACCCTCCCCAAGGAATGCCACGCCTCGAGCTTGTCTGGATAATTTACGTCAGGTTCTGAGTCACGTTCCAGGAAGAATCAGACGTCATTATGTACGAGCACCACCAGGAGATAGAGCGAAAGCAGAATTGAGCCCTCACGATTCAACCAAGGGACGTACAATTTATCGACTCAGCGCAGGATCATCGGGCGGTGATCAGTATCAAACCGCAAACTAACTTGTGAGCACATCTTCGATGCCCGCTGCCGCCGGGGGGCCTGGATAATGATGCACGCACGACAAATGCGTCATGAGCAACATCTTCCTTATTTAGAGGTCTATTCAGAATCAATATTGTATCAACAAGATATTCTTCTAACTAGTGAGTGACCGTATCGGAATAAGGACTACAAACATCATGAAAATACGTGCTTCTGTTCGCAAGACCCGTGAAAACCGTCGACTGATCCGTAGACGGAGGCGAACCTTGGCAGTTCGCCCCGCCGATCCGAAGCATAAACGGAGGCAGGGGTAATAACGTCGTTGTCGTGGAAGAAAAGAACTCATTATTGCTCCAGATCCCGCGTGTTCTGGCAATAACTCCCGCACCCGCACGTCGAAAGGAATGTGAGCAAAGGGAAAAAATCAATGACGAGAAAGATTGGTGGTATACGCGGGAGTAAACGTAGAAGGATAACCAAGGGAGTTATCCACACTCGGGCAAGTCCTAATAATACCATTGCTACCGCCGCGGATGCAAGAGGACAAGTGGTCCCCTGGTTCTCCGCTGGTGCCTGCGGATTTGGGGGTGCCAGAAAGAGCACAGCATTTGCCGCTCAAACTGCAGCGGAGAATGCTATTCGTGCGTTGATTGATCAAGGTGTAAAACGAGCCGAAGTCGTGATAACAGGTCCGGGACCAGGACGAGATACAGCATCGAGAGCAATTTGCGGAAGCGGTGTAGTGCTAGGTCCTGCGCGTGACATAACCCCTATGCCCCACAATGGATGTAGACCCCCGAAGAGGAGATGCATACAGACTGGTGAACTGGAAAAAGAAGGCGCGACGCAATCATGAATGATGGTATGGGCGAAACACAGCTTCCCACGGGACCCGCGTACCGGAGGTGCATCGAACCCAAAGTCGACAAGGAGCGTCCCTATCATGGTCGTCCTATTATACCCCCACCCAAAATAGGTCAAGCTAATACCCTGGGGATCGCCATGCGCAGAGCATCGCTTGGAGAATCGGAAGGAGCGTGCACAACTTCAGCGGGATCCCCAGAAAGAATAAACCACGAATATACCGCGATTGCGGGTGTCCGGGAATCAGTACATGATATTTCGATGAATTCGAAAGAAATAGCGCTTAAAACGAATCCTTCCGCCGCGGCACAAGAGGCACATATCCCTATTGTCGGACCCAGGAAGGTCACTGCCCAAGACACTGTATCACCACCCTCCGTTGGAACAAGTAATCCCACACAGCATACAGCTACCATCACAAGAAAGATTCATTTGAGCATTGGATCGAGGGTTGAGAGAGGTTGTGGGTTTCGTAAACGAAATATGATAGAATACCAAAAGGGAAGCCCTCCGCCGGATGCCGTATCCATGCCTATACGAAACGCGAATTATAGTATTCACCGTCTCGAGAGCCACGGTGGGGGGATTATGAAAGAAATGCCTCCGCCCGAGGCACGGACCGATGGAAGTTCCACACCTAGAGAGGCCACTTACGAAGCCTCTCGAAATGCAGCGAACCTTTTCAGTCCTTTCCCACAAAATAATATCAATGAAAATATTGACGGCAGAAAGTACGCATAAAAAAACCGGGCGGATTCAATCGACTGCACGTACTTTCCAGCCAGATACATTTTTGATAGCGGGATGGGTGACAAACGAATGAGTGATTCAATACACCATATTACTATGTTCATCTACTGCGTCGACCCTTTATTCTTTCATCAATCGGTATTACCCCCGGCGATTCTGTGATCGCATCCACTCTCATAGATTGGCGGTTAGTACATATAACTGAATATATCGGAAGTGCTGATGCACATAATTTGTGGACCACCTCCCGCTCTAGAGTACAAGTTATTTCACACCCCACAAAGCGAGACTGATTGTAGTAGTTAGGAAGACGAATGATCCGTCGAACAAATATGGGGAAATGCGAGGGTTCTGGGGGTAATAATGTATATCCTACATGGGTGCTGCCTCCTCATCCCGATCAATCATCCGTCGGTATGTCACAATCAATGGAAGATCGTCATAAGTAGGAGTGAAATGACCGGGATCCGCGTTGCACCAAAACCCCCAACGATCGGGGTCATTTCGATTCCTTTGACAATTACCAATAATCCCTCGATCCCCCGTATCGTCATCATGGTTAATGAGAAACTGACATATAGTAGTAATAGTAGTAGAGCTTTTGTGCCGAGGAGGAGGCGAACGATGAATACCCCCTTGAATGGGGCTAGGGATTAATCGGGAGGTACGTCGTTATGGGGACGGGGCCGGACGACGGAAGATCGATGGCTCCGGATCCAGGTAAGAATTGATCTTAATTATTCATTTTGGGTTGGACCTGGAGTCGGAGATTGGTCAATAGGCGAGGCTGCCCCGATACCCGACCGGGGAGCTACTGCAGTCCCAATCGGAGGAACTGTTGTAGCTACTGGGCGCCGGGATGGATTCTGAGATCTATTCACGTTTTCCAAGGAAGGTACTGTCGATGATCCCGCAGGTACTGCAGCCATTAGAGGAACTCCTGATGATTTATTAGGCGCTGTACGTAGTGTTTGGGGTACCGGAGGGAGATGCCGTTCGGGCAGTATTTCCAATGGAGTTGCAGATGGATTTGCGGGTTCCCCGATCATGGATGGCTCCAGAACCGCCAAACCCGTTATGCATGCGGTAGTACCCGAGATAACTACTGGGGGAGTATATGAGGGATCATTAGGCCAAGCGGGTTCTCCATGATGATTATGCCCCATGCCTTTGGCCAGTCTAGCTCTTGGTACAGGATCACTCGAGTCAGGTTTCTTTGTTATTGGGATAGGCAAATGCTTTATTCGTTTTTCCCCCCGTGGGATCGGGCATGGGATATTTGGCTCATCCGGCTCAAGCAAGAGCTGGAATTATTGTTATGCGCCCCGGCTGGAAGAAAACGTCGAAAAATCCCCAATGTTCCTTGCCATTTCATCCACGAATTCCCCCCAACGCCGTAGTAACCTTATTATCCTCCAGAGTCGAATGCTCACGATCCAAGTGGGCTTTCATAATAAGGGGTTTCGCTTCGTGGACAGTCTTATCCCCTATCAGTCTCGCTTTCCGAAACCCCCGGACTTTAGGACGTAATTGGTCTTCACTCGTTCGTATTCCGGCCTCACCGTTTCCTTGGATCTGTCTCTCACTCCGGCCGGTTCGGTCAGAGGTGCATAGGGAATGGATGCATATCATCATTGCGTTTAAACGCCTTTATCGACGCGCTAGCGGCGGAATATGATGCACTCTATCTAGCACGCCGGATTTCGCGAAGTCTAAATATATGAATTTGATCGTGGAGATTACTCTCTTTTTAAAGCCAACAAGATTATTGCACCCCAAGTTTCCACTCCACTCCCCTCCCCGACGGACGGTAAGATAAGGGCAAGATCGGGATAGAAACGCGTCTCTGTATTCAAATGTCAATGCGACGGATTTAATGGAGTATCCGCAAAGCCGATTGAAGGGTTCGAGTCACACACTCCCGTAATCCATCCTCCATATAGAGAGGATCTATAGCCGAGCATTTCTTCCAGGCCGCGCCGCGGTCCGAACCCACCATAAAGACTTCGAAACAGATCTTTATCCATAGGCTGCTATTCGTTGTTCGAGAGAAGCATCTACGGCGGTGGAACAATCGGTAATCGCGGGAGGTCTTCTTGCAGAGTGTTCATTTTTATCTTGATCATCTATGATGATCGCGTTACGGGTCGTCCTCCGCTTGTGAAGGACCTGGAGTACCTTGCTTACGAATCATCGGAGAGTGCATTAGCATGAATGCGGCGGTGAGAGGAGGTGATACAGAGGTGTGTGAACTGTGAGAACGGGTCGATGTAGATTGACCTACACTAACACTCCCGCGTGGTAACTCGACCGAAGGAGATCCTATGACAGGGATAGCTTCGGGTACACCGGTAACAATTTTGACGGCCCGATGACCAATTTGATCCCAAGGTGAAGGATGGCCAGTCACACCAAGGGATACGGTTGGTGCAGCCGGAACCACGCCTGTAACCCAGGTTAATTCACGGGGTTTCTTAGATCCGCCCGTCAGATAAACGCGGTATGCGTGCGGGATCATCATCGAAACCATCGTACTTGCCGGCCATCGATGAACTGATCGAATTAACCAACCAAAGTTAACTTCAGTCATCGTGTATCGAACGGGGCCAAGAGCTTCTGTGGCGGTCGGACGGTGGTGAGAGGTCGTGGCAGAACCAGTGGCTACTTGTACCGGGAAACAGGTCGGAGTAATTCCCCCTAAACGGTGGGGTGTGTTGACATGAGGCGGGACGTGTTTGCTAGTAATATCATCCGCAATCGACTGAATTTCCGGACGCTCCTCAAACCGATCGTATACTTTATCGAGATGGATGCACCTCCCGCCCGCTGGCGACCCCCTCCTAAAGCCGTGCATGGTAATTTCCCTTCATACGGCTTGAGCGAATATGCAGAAAATGTCCTTTTGGATCGGTAGCGAACGCCGCACTCTCGGAATACCAATCTACTTGAATACCAATGAGTTGATCTGGAACCACCTGATATCGAATAGGACATCCCTCCTTTTTTTATTTGCTTCACGCTTCTAACAATGCTGAGACTAACCGCGGCGCGCCCTATCTCCGGGTTGGCCTCCGAAGGATCACTGGCTTCTTGGACAATCTTATCCCTTATTCCCGCGACCTCACGAATGTGTCTATCTATAGGTGCAGGATAGATATTATCCTGTGAACGACCTGGTGGATATTCAACCTTGGATCTCTACTATGCTCCGGTGGGCCTTATCCTGGAGAGGCGCGGTGGGTAATAAGCTTCTACAGTGTCACTGACTCGATCAAATATGCTAGGGAGCCGTCTCGGCTATCGGGCATGATGTAGTGATTGCGGTCAAGATTGCGGCGTGAACCGACCAACAAATTCCTTGATCAAGGAGTCATATGACTTGACTGGGGGGCAACGAGGCTGTGATAGATATGCAATTGGCGGCCGTGGTTTCGATCCCCTCGTCGTTGGATGCTGCTTCGAGAGAACTTGCGCTCCGGGTGCTAACAGCTATTTCCTCAATAGTGTCCGGCAAGGTAGTATCACCCTACTGCGGAGGGATGACGAATGACTTCGTACCATCAATGATTGTAGACAAGCCGCACACCCGTATTCCGAATATCCTGTCATGCTAGAATCGCGCGATTAAGCTGCCGGCGGGTGGGGCGGCGCGGCCCGACGATAACACCGCGCTTGGATACTATTAACTGGGCTAACCTATTATCCTTCACGTACTTCAATAATTATGTTCCGCGGATTCCATTACCCTTTGGTACTCAAACGTTTTTTTTCTTTTGAGGGGGTGGGGGCGATAAGATTACCCTTTCGGATCTTTCGCTTGTCACCGGGTCACGGGGACTCCATCCGCCGGAACGGGAGAATTATAGGTTTCCGAGATAATGGCTGGAAGGACTGCGAATAGCGCCATCGCGACACCCATGACGGGTGTGGTTCCCCATCCAGGAGCCACTCTGCCGTACTCCGAATTCGGGGGTTTCAATGAATTTCCCACAACAGTCCGTCTCGGTTCGATCCTAGGATTACTAATTTTACCATTTGTGGTCCGTGCGGCCGTAAAACTCATTACATCTGTTGGGACTTATTGGCTTTGTGTACTATCATGCTGAGAGGGGGAACGAATCATCTTGGGATTACCCTACAATGGAAACTGCAATTTCGGTCGCCACCTCCATATCCTGTTCACTCGTGAGCTCCACCGGTCACGCTCCGTACACTGCCTCCGGGCAACCCTCTGAAGAACTGAGAGATCCCTCTGGAGAGCATGGAGATTAGTCAGCTCGTCTGAATGACCTTCCCGTGGACCGCGCCGGCGGGGGAAGGTCATTCATTTTTATCTGCCACCTCCCCCCGTCGTCCAGATCACAAATTATTTGCCGCTCTGGATCCTAGGCGGGTCCCGGAGGAAGATAGCGGAAGAGATTATTCCCAAAGTACTCACCAGCAGGAATGTATGAACCAATGCTTCCATGGGCCGTATTTTATTATTGTGTACAGTGAGTGGGTAGCGGGGGATAATAGCTCTCGTGCTATCCGCCCCGGATAAACAACAGCGTACATACATAGTAGTGGAAATAGCTTTCGTACTATCCGGTATAGCCCAACAAATACATATCGAGCTTGCTCCGCCGCAGGACGGCGGGATGTGACGGTTACCGTTTCGAATCGATCTCGTCATACCGCTTGTCTTTTCGTAGTTGGGTCTCCTGATTTCTGGGACGTTCCAAATTCAGCTTGAGCATCTGAATCGGGATCGGTACCGGCAAGAACATCTCTGAACGGGGTTCTGGCACCGTGCCGGATGTGTCCGGAAGAGGACAGGAGGGCGAATGTAGCGTGACCAAAAGTGGACCAACCTCTCGGGCTGCTGCGAGGAACACCGTCAGGCTTTGAGGTAGCGCGGTCAGATTCGGAAATCTCGCCTAATTGAGCACGTCTAGCATGTTTCTTGACCGTGGCGGGATCGCTAAAACTAACCCCGTCGAGTTCACCGCCAAAAGACTCGGCAGTTACACCTACTTGTTCAGCACTATACTTGGATTCTGCCCTCCTGGAGGGAACATCGGCTCTCGCAATTCCTTCCTCATCCACCGAAACTACAGGGGATGTTTCGAGGAGGGTGGGCATACGACGTGCAAAGGGCTCGTGTCCTTCCTTGTCCCTAAGGGTTGCGTGACCCAACCGACCAACAGCTATTCCGTCTCCACTGTCCGTCGCGCCCGCTCTGGATGATCCCCCCTTAGCCGGATTACTGCCGATATGATCATGAGAAGCTGATTTCTCTGGGATCTTGGACCAAGCTTCAGGCAACCCTAGATTCCCAGCCCGGGCGGATCGAATCCTTCGATCTGTTTCCTGCTGATAAAATCCCTGGTCCCACTGGTAACGAGTAGGACCGAATGGTTCTACTGGAGTGGTCGCAGGGCCATACCACATGGTTCCAGCAACAACGGGGGCTGCGAGAGGCACGGCGGCAGTACTGCTAGATGACACGGTTTCAACATTACCCATGCGTAATGATTTGTGTGATCGTTGAGGGGGACGAGCACTGGGGTGAAATGAACCGGCCAATATACCCAAAAGACCTGCCGCGATATGATGGGAAGCTATCCCTCCTGGGACGAAAGGATCGAAACCTGCGGCTCCCCATACCGGAGCTACGGGTTCGATCCGTCCGGTAAGCCCATAGGGATCAGACACCCATATTCCAGGACCAAGCAAACCCGTGACGTGAGATGCTCCAAATCCGAAACGGGGTACTCCTGGGGGGGATGGATGAACCCCGGAAATCTTAGGCAAATCCAGAGCAAATGTTCCCGTACGCTCGTCGCTGGAGATTTCCGAATCCCGATATACCCAATGCCAGATAGCTGCTAGGAGTAACAAGCCTGGTGGCACGATATGCGCAGTAGCCACGCCTTCATAACTCCGAATACCTGCATTAGTGACGGTTTCCCCTGCGATACTCCAACCACTCCATGATTCCGTTACTCCTGGGCGGGTCGTGAGAGGTATAACGGACATGCCTTGTCTCCACATGGGATCGAGCGCAGGATCGGATGGATCAGAAACAGCTAATTCATACGGGGCCATTGGACCAGCCCAACCAGAAACTAGCGCCGTATGCATTAAGTGTACGGGGAGCAAACGGCCAGGATCATTTAATACGACGGTGTGGGCGCGATACCAGGGCAGACCCATGCATATACCCCTTTCTCGGTAGGGAGGTGGGCACTGCGTGACTTTCTCACATTGGATTAGGTACTATGCCGCAGCGTGACCAATCTCTATCCACCGAATCATCCGCCGGGGATGGAAATACTCCGCCGGCAGTTATCTAGACCTCTATCCTCATCCTCATCTTCCTCCCGTCGAATGGGCAAATACCCTCGTTCCCTTGCGGCTGGTCACAAATAGTTTAGCACCCTTTGATCCGACGTGGCAATGGGGATGTTGGTACCACTAATGACACCTACAGAAGAAACCCGAAAAACAGGAAAAGTTCATATTTCGGTGGTAGTGACTGGCTGACGCGTCGTTGAGTAGCGGCAATGAAAGATCATGCGTGTCGCAAAAACGCTATGGTATGGTCGGAGGTATACGCGACGAGATCCGCGTACGCGTTGGTTGCGCGTGGCAAGGTGGGTCTTGCATCACTCGGGTCGGCATATCCAACCGATGCCGCTAGAAGGGCTGCTGCTGCTGCTGCTGCTGCTGCTGCTGCTGCTGCCGTCCTACTTTGCCACAAGACCGAATTCGATATCTTCGCCGCCCGGGCAGATATAGCCCCCCGCCAATCACCAGCACTCACTGGGTGGGGAACTTAGCGGCGGTTCGCGCAAATCCCCCTTCGGGGATATCTTGCTCGTTGACTCATTGCCCAACCCTCGTCGTGTCTCGTATAGTCTAAAAGAGAGAGCGGTCGGTCAGGCAGCGCATAGTGCGGAGTAAGAGAAGAGGGGAGGTTTCGCTGCCGGCGACTATTGAGGTTAAGGATATTCTCGCAACCTTCTCTTTAGAAAACGACTTTTGTTTGAGACTACGAAGAACCAGAAAACTTTCGGGCGGCTGGTGCGGGGGGATGACCGTAACCTCAGCTCCTGCGGATAAGATTAATAATCATTGATTCTGGACAGAAATCCTATAATCTACCACTACGAGCACAAATGTTATCTGTGACTCGCTCGGACGATATTTGCGATCACGATTTTCATCACGCATCATCTGTAGCATCGAAGGTATTATGTCGTTGTGCCACTATTCAACCGATACGCAAGGAGGGCGGATAATAGTAGTGTACTACCGTACGTTCTACGCCTAGAGCGACTGCCGCCGCCCTCTTTCTTCCCTCCACCCTACTACCGACGACCGTTTCGTTTCAAAGATAATTGAGAGTCGGCTCGATATTACGACGTGCTTGACGCACGCCCCCCGACTTTTCACGAGGATACATGAATCGGGGCGGGGAGACGACCAGCAGGCAATAAAGCCCCACACAGTATTGACTACATGAGTTCGAACGATATTGGTGAAGTTTGACTATTACTATTGGCTGGCCCAACTAATAGAAAGGCTCGCCCCTGCATGCGTACGGCACTGTCCATCAATCTCAATGTAGGTCGTAGTCATCCAGGGTATCCCATTATCATAGGGATGACCCTAACCCTGGGTGTGGACCATGAAAGGAGATACCTACTGAACCGATCACAGGTGTACCGACTGCAGTGCCTACCAGCCACGGAGGGATTCTTCCAGTGGTATTAGCCGTCTATCCTACTTCCTTTCACGTCTAACCGGGTGGTCATGGCTGAGCATGGACGGTCACGGGCGATCGGCGGAATACTAGATCTTTACGACGCGCGGACCAATGAACTTTTTGTTGGCGTAATTGATTGGAAGAGTGATTGGGGGATAAAACAGCGGGTGCAAGGATTAATAACAGCCCCCAGTAAAGGCTAGTACGGTTCAATTCCACACTACTTTGTTCGTTCGGATTCCGTTGTGTCGTAGCTTCGCGCTCCAGGTAAGATTCGCCGCTGTGTGGATTGCATTGCTGGTATTGATCCTAGGGGGGAGACCGTGGGTACGGCTGGTCCATGAATGGCCGGCCATCTAGCTGTGGGGATCGGATGAGTTCTATCTATAGTCATTGATACCCCCTACGAAGATCCAGTGAATTCATCGATTTGTTCCGATGAATCGAAACGGCCAGTTATTAATGGAATATCTCGCCGGCTCTCCGTGGAATAATCATTTGGTCGAGGGCTCCCGGACACGTCATAAGCCAAGCCCGTACTGACGAATAACCGACCCGCGATGGACGAGGAAGGTATGGTGATGCTATGAATCACCCGGTATCGAATACTGGTGATAATGTCGGCGAAAGGGCGTTCTCCCGTGCTCCCAGACATGGTTAGCTTAGCTCCGTGTTACGTGTTTCCCGGAGACGCGAGGGTGGGATCAATTCCACGGAGCGGAGCCGGAAGGTATAATCCACTTAAATTTCCTTGAAACCCTGTTAGATTGTCAACCCTGCGTAAAGGTTATTCCTTAAGCGTGCTAGACCAGTATAGCTAGCGTGTCTTCAACGTAGCAAGACAGGTTACTACCGGGCGGGGACACTGGTCGTCGCGAGGGGAGATGAGTTGGAATAAAAAGGTGCAGTTGATGAACCCCGTCATCCCCACCCCAACGTGTTGTGCCGTAGCACCCACCGTTGTTTCGGTGACCCGATATGCGACACTTCCTCCGTGGTGCAACGTTGCAGCACTTCTATTTATGGCGGCGAGCAGTTCGTCGAGTTAAACCGAAAGATGGGGTACTTCGTGCCTGCCATAACGACGCTGCACGAATGCAATGAACGCGGTACTCCGGCGGGTCGACCCCCCATCGTATCATGACGAATAAGGCGGGAAGCTCTTTGCTGCTGCTGCTGCTGTTGCCGCCTGTCCTACCGGCGGCTCCACGCGGAGGAAAAGGCTGCTCCTTTCATGTCTGCCCATTACCCATAACGGTATCTCGCAGTGAGGCGTGGATTAGCAAACCCCAGCCGTCGTCACATTCATCCATGTACGGAAGATCACTCACTGGTAGATCCCGATTATTGCTAAATCCGCGGTACGTAAATGGCGCCGCGGCGCTTAACCATTTCTATAGAGAGAGAGAGAGAGAGAGAGAGAGAGAGAGAGAGAGAGAGAGGCGATCCTTATGATCGACGGCAGCTTACAAGGGGCGGCGGGCAGCACCACGCACGACCGAAATACCCGCCGAAGACCCCACCCCAACGTGTCTCGCGCGATTGAATACATTCATGATTTCCCCCGCCCGGAATCAAGCTGGAGGGGGGCGCGGGATAATGTTCTATTAGCGCCGCTCCCGCGGCAAAACCATAATACGTGCATCGTGTCTATTGCGTATAGGAATTCTGCTCATTCAATTGAGCAGATACAGTTGGCCGGAGGACGGCAGCTCGCGGCGCCATAGCAATACTGCCCTATTGAATATGGGCAAAAAACGTCATATTACCGGCGGACACGGTCCCGAATAGGAAAGTAAAAGACAGGTTTGTGTGGGGAATCAAGTATAGAAAGAACGGGGCATGGGGACAGACGACGCACGGCATGGGGCGGGGTAGCGCGCGGCGGTCACATAGACGACCGACCATGATATCATTGAATTTTCGATTCTGTCAGCGGAGCAGTATGAATACCACAAGGATCTCGGAACTGCAATAATTTCCCGATCCATCCGCGCCGCATTCTACAGTTCGGACTAGCGGACCGCCTGCCGTGAGCATACTGCCGCTACCCCGTGCGTGCGTACTTATTACGGGATACGCATAGTAGTGTCTCTCAAACCACCCCCTATTCGTCCATTCCTCTCCATTTTCTGTCAATACTTGGATGGATAGCCCGCAATTACCGTTAGCAAGTCATGATCGCGAGCTATGCCAAAAGTGTTTTATTTCTAGGTCAATACCGACGATTGATTATGAGTGAGAAGGTTAGTTCGTCAATCCCAACAGCAGTTACCCATTATTCCCCGGCGGAATAGTGGAAGTACCTAGGTAATTACTTCATGAAGGTGTATACTAAACCCGTTATCGTTGTCAAGTGTCCCTGTCTCTGCATTACGCCCACCATACTCTATCATCCGGGACTTCCTTCGGCTGTCTTAGCTTCAGCTCTAGTTCCATCCATCGGTCCCCGCAAGATACAAATTCCTTGACACCGCCGCACGAAATATTGTATCCGAAAGGAGGGAATGAATCCCCCCAAACAGAATATTGAGCTGAAGGGCTCTCGGGTTTTTGCTTGATGAATAAGACTGGATATACTACGGTTATTGAGATTCGGAGCATATTCGGGTACTACCAAGGTTAGATATTATCTTCGTTGGCTCGGGGGAAAACGGTTGAAGCTCCATTATCCGGAACCGCATTGGGTTTGATTCCAATAACTCTAGCTGGACCATCCGTAACTGCATATTTGCAACACCGTCGTGGTGAGCGATGATCGGGGGTTGATGAAAGGACGTTAATACTATTATGCCGCCCGCTTTTTCGCCTACCGCGCGTGGACGACAAGGTTCATTGATACCAATTTTGTCCTATCTATTCATGAGTATACGGGTTCGTTCACAGATATAAGGAGTTTCTCGGGAACGTGGCCAATACTACGGAGAAGTCTATGACTACCACGAGGCTACCGCCACGCCCTGTAGGATTCGAACCTACGGCATCAGGTTTTGGAGACCTGCGTTCTACCGGACTGAACTAAGAGCGCTGTTTGATTTGCTTGATACGGCGGGAGTAAGTGAGTGATTGAGTGAGAGAGTGTCAGGTAAGAATCATTCGCAAATGAATTTCTTCCTGCCTCTGAGTATTCACTACGAAAACCCCCGCCGGGTCACTATTTATTATTACGTTAATATCGGATCTTTGACTACGCAGGTTGAGAGCCCGCCGGCTAGGGATGACACAATGGATGGGATTCGAACCCGGCATTTTGTATTCCGCAGCAGAAGTTATACCAAGCTGGCTGCGTATCGCTCATGCCGACGATCTTCCATCCACAACCACTCCTGACATCATATCTATTCTATTGTACCTCATCGAAACCATGATGCCAAATTGACCCCCTGCCGCCCCAACCCGCCCTGCCCATTGTCCGCAATCCTCCTACTCGTCGTGTTCGATGAGGGTGAGGAGCAAGACCTTATCCCATAACACCCTACACCAGCTCCAGCGCATTTCGGGAGGGTTTGGCGATATCTGCTGCCGTCACCCGCCGGAGACCAAAACCGCCGCGTGACTAAACCAGCACCGCGCAGTTAACTCGCCCCCCGCGCATGGCGGTTATCGCGTGGGATGCTGTCGGCGGAAACCGATGAGTGGATTCTATCTGGATGATGGGGAGCAAGCTCTCTCGCCGCGCGGATCGATCATGGAATTACTCCCTCCCACCATTCATACCAGGGCTACGCGGGGAGTGGGCGTAAAGAGGAGCAGGATTGACGAGTGTTCCGCCGATAAAAAAACTCTCTCTTATTTATACCGCTCATCGCCAATCTGCAACGATATGGCGACAGCAGCAGCAGCAGCAGCAGCAGCAGCAGCAGCAGCAGGCAACGCGGCTGGATGGGAAGTTGGTTTAGGTGGTCCCAACAGAAGATGACGAGGTATCCGCGCAGTCGCCTCCCTCACACCTCTCTTCCCAGCGACATCGACGCTGTCGATTTCGACTATCATTTTTTAAAGTACAGCACTGTATGATACAAACTTGTCGTACATTCGGTATGAAAAGGGGATCTTTTAACGAATTCGAATTTTGGTTAAAATCTTTCAGATTCGCGTCGAACCGGAAAACGATATATATATATATATATATATATATATATATATATATATATCGTTTGGGAAATGAATGGAAAGGGAGGAACTGACGACGCAGGATGTAAAAACATATCCCCCCGCAGCGCCTGTTCCAGCCACGCCGCGGTTCGGATCTTTGGCCGGTTCGTTGATCGAGATTAATCGTTTGTCTCCGGACGCTCCAGTATCCCCTCCCGCTTAGGAAAGAACCCCTAGCAGTATCGCTCGGGCCCGATCATCCGCGCGCGGTAACCTCAGTAATTATAGCTTCGATTGAATTGAATCTCCCACTCCCAAATACCACGGGTTCGAATAGGAAAGCCTGATACGTTTGTTTCGTCGATGGGGAGGGGTAGATAATTGTGTTGGGTCGGGGTGGTTTAGGTACCACCTCACCACTATATATATATTATAATGAATATAGTCTCCGAATTCGATTGGTAGGTAGCGCGGCATCATCGGTCGTCTCGAAACGTTACTCTCTCCCACCGCCACTCCTCATTGGTACGATGGTTAAAATGAAATGGCACCTCCCGTTCGGCATACTATGGCTAGGACTGGGGATGTAAGGGTGACAATTGCCCTGGAATGTACTAAGTGTGCCCAGAATAATGCTGGTGGAAAATAGCGTGTTTCCAGATACATCACTCGGAAGGATCGTCGCAATACACCTACTCGAATGGACTCGAAAAATATCGTACTAACCGTCACCAGCATACTACCCACGGGGAAGTGAGGGAACGGGGATTTTATTGGCCGAAGCCCACGAAGATAACTACGAATGAGTCCTGGTTATCCTATCGTAAACGTCTGCTACCATCGGTGGTCGTCGGCGGCGGACCAGGAGAAACTGTTGATCACAAAAATACGAGTTTACCTCGAAGATTTCTCAGCAAGCGGGGGAAGATATTGTCCAAGCAAATGAATAGGTCAACATCGAAACAACAACGTGTCATGACTACCGCCGCGAAGCGAGCTCGCATCTCAGCCCTGTCACCTCTTATCGTCAATAACGATCTTCAATTGATTCTATTTATGAATAAGCGTGATTGATTGAGTAGCAGTATGAAACTGGGATGATAACAACGAATGAGAAACTCTCTCCGGATGACGTGAAGCGGTTCGTCCATCCGCCGTAATAAAACACCGCCTCTAGGGCGCGAATGCGCGGGCCCGATAGAGGAACCCCATCATCAATCGTCGACGATATTATCAATATTGTGGTGTTGGGGCTGCCCCGGTTTCTGGTACAGTCATATGCGCGAGCATTTGACGATTCGACTAAACTTGGTTCCTGGACAAAGGCTGCCGCACGGATTTTTAGTGGGATACTCCGGCATTTCGGACTGCCGCATGAGTACGGGCTATCCATGGACACCTAAAAGATCTCTTACATTTATCTCTGTATCGAGGAGGGGAAGCTATAGCCCTGACCACCTGCCGTTTACCGGCCGCCCGAACAACCTTCGAATGAGCTCCTCGAAATCCCTACGCTAGTTTCATTCTATTTCTCTGATTCTGTCGAGCTGCGTAGCCACGTTTAACTCTGATCGTTTTTGTTCACTCCAGTCAATCACCACCACCGACCGCCAAATGCTCGGTCGGGCCGCAGTAGAAGGATTATCATATATTATCTATTGTATCTTACTCCATCTATTCCTTCTTCCGGCGTGGAGGCACGAGAACATGATTGAAATATATGCGCTCCGCGGCGTCAGAATCGCGAGGGTGGTAATATCGAGTTGACAGATATTGAATTGGGATCAATCAGGCGATATAATGCTATTGGGATAATCGTCACGTTGTCCGAATACGGGGGGGGAATATTATTCCGGATAATGGCGTTTCATGCATAGGATGTTGTAAAGATCTTTCGTTTTCGGTCATCCTCGGTATAACATCGATCTTCCCAATGTGGAGAGAACATATTCCCAAGGCAAGGCCTCTGTTACGACCCCCTCACGAATATCTGTAGGATCCATCAACGCTAAGTGAGAAGTCGCTGAGGATGAGGCTTTCATCGATGGACGAAGATTTCATGTGATAACGGCATGTGATTGCGAGGGGATTGACTGGATAGCCGACCCCTTCTTCCCCCGTAAGTCCGCCGTTTCTGCTACTACATAAGTATATTGACGCCAGTAATGAAAAAGATTGATTCCTCGCTGAATGGATCGACGACCGTTCGCTACAGCCGAGGAAGAATGTCCCCCCCCTGTGCCACGTCAGGCAGGATGACCAGATTTTCCCCCACCGAAGAAGGAAACCTTGTATTTCGTCCTCCTCTTCCTACTACTAATGATCGTCGGATGATAGCTGCTCCGTACCTCGCGCAATGGCAAGGCGATATCCCTATGCCATAGCAATTTACTTCCCCCGCGACCAATTCCGACCAGATTGAAGCGAGTCGCGCCTATATTCTAGCTAGTAGTACATAATATACTGCATTGGGGCCCCACGGGGATTTCGTACCAACCAACCATCATCGGCTTTCTCCGACTTCTTTATGATTAGTTGCTGAATCGTTAGGCATTTCATCCAGAGGAGTTGTGCGCGGAATTCATTGGTTCGGACTGAGCCTCACCTAAGCTTATCATCGGATTAAAAAGAAATTAGTCTATCTAGTCTGACAGGATCGACAGGGGTGTATTTCCAAATGGTGGGGGAAGGGGGCGGCTTTCAGTTAGAGAGAGATCCTCCACGACCGATGTGCTCTGTCGAGCGGTCATCATAGATATTGCACACTCATCATTCAAATCCGTTTCGTACGATACGATAAGTGAATCACCACCCAAGGTTTTCTAAGATTATGCACCGGCGGCGAGGATCGATATAGAGATAAGTACGATACCCGCCTATAATCACACCACCCACCCGGCAGTATGATCCACCGCATGAAGCATACATTTGCGACCGTCGCATACACTTCTTCAACTTGCCATCCATCTGCGGTAAGGCATCGAGGGTGCTGCGGTCTTATGAACAACCCGTCAATCGTTACAATAGCAAGTTCGTCGGTCGATCGATCGATGATTCGAATCGGCTACTGACTATAGGGCGCGGCGGATAAGTATCCATGACTACAGGATCGATGATGCCATGAACCCTGGCTTCTCTCGCTGACGTGAAAACATCTCTTTCCATATCCTCGGAAACTACCCATAGGGGTTTACCCGTTTTCCGTGCATAAATCTTGGTAGTGCGGTCGCGAGGTTTCAATATCTCTTCTGCCTCCATCGGACGTTCCCCCGCTTGTCCTTCGTAGAAAGAGCTAGCAGGTTGATGAATCGTAACCCTTCTGATAGATGCCTCACCAAAATCCGCATCTGCTTAGCCCGACGTAGACTTGAACAAACTGTGCGAGCATTTCTGGTGCATGCAGCTCTAGAATGGATCAACTCATCCATTATTCGTCTCCCGATCCTCGCGCATCCTGACCCCTAGAAACAATAATGACTCGCGTCGTTATGAGATTGGTCCTTTGCGGCGCAATAGTCCCAGCGAGGCAAGAGAAACGAATAGACTGATCTAGATACCATCCTTTTCCCTAAGGCGGGACACTATTATGTGTGATGGTCCCATTGCCGTCCCCTCGGAAACGCGCTTGTCATCATCATTCAGCAAGTCATCCGCCCCAGGTTTACCCGCTGTAGCATGGTCATCATATCCAACTTCCAGCCAGCTTGTGCTTCCGGCACATCATCAAGGAGGGGGGTTTCTTACGCCAGAACGACCCCGGAGAGATACTCAAATTGGTTGGGGTGGAGGTGGATATCCATCATGATGGTTCCGTTCACCGCGGTAACTACATCGATACTCCACAGCTTTCTCCGTTATTATGCATGTACCGCGGCGGGTTGCACGTGCCATGCCTTTTTCGCCCTTCATCCGTTGGTACAGGCGGGGTTGTTATTCAGCAGTATCTATCCTTATCGTACAGAGGGTCAACTCATTGGGACGGGCGGCGAGGCGTGGGGTAGCGCTATACGTTTGGTGATTTCCCCCCCAGTTGATATGGAAGATCCCATTGAAGCGGCCAATCCTACGCGAATGGTGTGCGCGTCCGGTACCGCAGATTGCGTAATATCATAGACAGATATTCCTGCTGATACCGCCCCGCCGGGAGGATTTGTATATGAATGAGTATCCTGACTTCGGTTCTCCCCATTTGAGTGCGTCGTAATACAAATAAGTTGATTTGCAATTTCATCATCCAAGTGTTGACCTAAAAATGACGATCTCTCTCGATAAAGTCGGTTGGTTGGGATGGGCTGACGATGCACGGGACAGCTTATCCTCCCTCGGAACCGTACGAGCACCTTTGAATGCATACGGCTCGAGCGGTTGGTTTATGAGGTAAGTTCAGGGGTGGTATTCTTCGAACTTCTGCCCAGTCCAAGCCAAACCCCTTATATATATATATATATATATTAACTACAGCTGGCGGCGCAAAAGCCGCCCATCATCTTCCTATTCCTACCACTATCAGTTCAAGCCCGACGCCCCCGTTACCGGGCCGGCCAAAGTAACCACTGTTTGGCCCTATTCCGCTGATTTCCCGAACTATTTGTTAACTGATGCATCATCGTCCAATCTATCATGAGTTTAGTAGCATAAGAATTATCGTGCTTCGGAATAGATTCCGAGGATCATCCGTAGGTTCATGCTCTGCCTCGGGGATACAAGCCATTCGTTGCGCATACAGAGCACGTTGGTTCAATGCCATTTCCCCATGCCACACCGCCTTTATTTTCAGCTCCGCAAGCAATGCCTGAATAACATCACAACGAGTTCCCAATCATCTCGTCGGCGGGCGGCGCGCTCCATGTCGGAATTCCGCCGAAGCCTGGATGCTTTATTGACCCGAGCTGACCGTGGATTCTCACGATCGATAGATCTCCCCCGCGCCATGCATATTCCTACGCGCAGGATCTCCTCGCGCTTCCAATAATTGATCATGTAGTCAATCTTGAGTGGGGTGAAAGCATTTCAATCGGGAGAAATAACGGGACGACTCCGTCGAACCGAGTCTTTCGAGCGAGTCGCACTGTGTGTCGATCCGAACCATATCTTCCTCTCCGGAGATTCGAAAGGATACTTTCGGGACACCAATTGGCGTTTCTCTTAGAGGACTCAGCATGATGTATCCCAGGGCCGAAGGCGTGTCAGGGGCGGCAAAAACTAATCTTGCACAACGAGTCGGGTCGGGTCGGGGTGTTTCAATGCTACTCTCCGAACCCCCAGGCGACGAGTGTTTCCTCATCCTCAGCAGCGTTTCTTTCATCATCCGTGCCAAGACGAACGGCGGGACGCCTCGCGCGGGCGGATGGATGACCCATCCTTAGCAGCCCTTCTAGCGGCATCGGTTGGATATGCCGACCCGAGTGATGCAAGACCCACCTTGCCACGCGCAACCAACGCGTACGCGGATCTCGTCGCGTATACCTCCGACCATACCATAGCGTTTTTGCGACACGCATGATCTTTCATTGCCGCTACTCAACGACGCAAGTATTGCGCGACCCGCGCGTCGTGAAGAAGACCTAGGGTTTCATATCGGCCAATTGGACCTTCTCGGACTGTTTCTTCTTAGGTACTGGGAATATCTGTGCCAGAATAACCGATGCAAGAAATAACAAAGGACCTTGAACGCGTGACGGATCTTGAGGTGCTATTTCTGCGTCTCCCTGACCAAATCCACCTACATTAGGATTATTGGTTGATGGCTGATCGACTTTAGTCAATTCACCCTCCGAAACGATGAGTTCTGGTCCCGGCGGCACGGTCTCAACCACAGTACGACCGTCCGGTGTATCATCAGTCGTTGCCTCATATCCACCCTTATCTTTTCGCAAAATCTGACTGACTCTGCCCGCGACTGAGGCGTTGTAAATTGTATTGTTACTTCTGCCCCCATCGGGATGAATTTGTCCCCTCCCCCTGTTACCACCGACATATATAGGGTACTTCAAAAGATGAGCCCCTTCCTCGGTGGCAGGGTCCGGTGGGAGGATGGGGGACGCAATCTCACTGTGCTTCGCACCCGGGACAGGACCTATCACCAAAATATTTGTTTTATTGGGACGATGAGCCTGAAAGAAGAGATTACCTACTCTCTCCCGGATTTCGGGAGTTATATACTCGGGTGGGGCCAATTTGGATCCTTCGGGTGGAATGGGGACGGCTCCCGCGTTCGGGGCTCCTTTCTTACCGTTAGCCAGTACTTGCTTCACTCGCGCGTCATACGGTATTCTCACGACTGCTTCGGGTGCGGTATCCGGAGGTACAGGCTGCGGAACTTCGATATCCACGGGTTTTTTCGCCGAATGACAATTGGCACAGACGATACGCCCGGTGGCCTCTCGAGGGTTTTCATAACCCTGCTGCGCAGAGATCGGATGTGGTTTCGGGGTGAAAGGCCGAGCCATTATTGCGCTCATTACTACGATCAGGATCGGGGTCGATCGAGTCACCAGCTTCACCCCAGCATAAGTATTATTTGGCGTGGTCCGATGATTCGTTGCAAATATTTTCGCGGGGTGGATGCCTGAAGCGTTCCGTCGCGGGAGGCTCCACACATGTTCACAACGATGCAATTGCGGTAGCGCAATAAGGCTCGGTGCGGGGTTAGGCGAGAAGAGTATACTACTTCTACCCCGGATTGATCTAGGGTTGGCGGGGGGGCGGCCGACAACAGCAGTCCCAAAGGTTGGGGGGGTGCGCCATTCCTATCCCGGACAGACAACATGCATTATTCGTTCATTTATTCATTCATGGTATGGTGAGTTGCTGCGATTGGGGGAGGTGTACGATTCGGGCGCGAGGAATCCGGTGCTTACGAACTGTATTTAGAATGACTGGGAAGGTCGGGACAGGGCGGCGGCGCGATATCTCATAACATATTTGTGATGAGCCAATCCTGAATGTTCCGGCCGGCGGAAAAGTATCTATGATTATTCCCCGACCATGAGGTCGCGCAGACGGGGCCCAGTACATGAATTGATTGTTCACGAAGGAGGAATGGGGAGAGCTTTCATTGTATCACTCGAGCCTTGAGATAATTTTCATATCCTGGGATTGGATAAGGCAAGCCTTCCTTCGTCCGGAAACAGCGAGGCGAGTAGGATGAAAAAATATAGGGTATTCGTCGATGAATGTGGAATAGTCTGAACACTGTCTTCTTGCACATTTGAACTAATTGTATCGTTCTCCCTTGAAGCTTCATGTTGACTCAGCATTAGTTCCACAGACGATCTACCGCGGTGGGACTCGACGCCATTTCATCTGACTAAAGGGGTTCTTCCACTTCCCGCCTGCCCAAGGCTAGCTCTTCACGTAAATAAATGGTCATCCGGAATTGATAAGTATTCCACAAATTCCCAATCCAGGGTGACCCTGTGAGTTTATTTATAGGGATCAGAATGACGCGGGTTATTGAACAAGGTCCAATATTCTTCGAAGATACCCGTGTCTGCTCATCAGCTATTCGGATCGCGATGCCTGGAGTGCCGACGAGCTTGATCGACTAAGCTCTGTTCTGGATCTATGCATGGTACGAGTTGTTAAACCAGGTACAGTAACCGCCGTCGATGCGGCGGATACAGGAGCTGTGTCGATGACCGCGCCGCCGTTCGGCTCGGGTCCCGCCACGGCGGCGTGGTAGAGTCTTTTCTTCTTCGTGGAGCCGGCGGCGGCCCCCCTCGCGGAGGGGTGGAGAAGGAGACCCCATTTCCAACGATCCAACCCATTCGAAGTTACCTCGATCCAAGCCGATTTCCTTTTAATCTGTGCTGTCTCATCTGGAAGCCTTTCGTCGGCTGTGGGACTTGATATCATATCCGAAATCTATCTGAATCTATTCGAAGTATTTAATGGATAAAGACGAATGATGCGTTCCGGAACACTGCAATGTACGACGAATACTACGGAGTTACCAACTTCCGTAGCCGCGTGCGGTAGTATAGCAGCTTCACAGTGCGCCGCCAGATAATATACTGATAATTCGTAGGGCAAATATTGATGGATATATTTGTTGACGTCCCTTATACGTTCTATATGAAGGACGGGGAGGTTATGTTTTTAATGACCACTGGCGAACTACCCACCAGTACGATTTCGGTTTCGTCGGTGCTACCCGTGCTTCTGTAGGGTTAATCTCTTCGTCTTCCAACTCGTCATTATTTTGAATTTTCTTCCGAACGTATCAGCGGCTCGTCGGATACTCAAAGACTCATATCGATTGGGCTCGAGGTGCATCCTCGTCGAGTCCTTCGACGATCGATGCACTCGGGGGACGAGCTGATTCGGCAGCTTTTCGTTCCTTGTCCGCCGGGATCGGATGCTCTCCGTCACCACGGATCGGAATAACATTCTTTTGTTGGCCTTCCATCCTCATGCGAGGGACGTGGCGAGGATCGATACCTTCTCGAACTTCCATCCGTATCGCTTGTACGTATCCCAAAGGAAATCGATTATAGATCCGACGATTATCTCCCGGGAATCCCCAACGCGGTGAAGGAATCATTCCTCCTTGCTTGTCATACCTATCGCAACCACTACCAACGCTCAACGGGATCGTGCGCCATGAGTGAAGGCTAGAGGACAGGCCCGAAATGCCGTAGAAACACATGACGATCCCTTGTGGGACAAAGGGAATGAGCTGATATGGCAGCGGGAAGGGCGTCAAGTCCCTACCAAGGTAGCTAGGGATTCCGACCAAGAAAAACCCTAGTGCGCCTGGCGGGGTTGCACGAGCCCAAAAGAAATTACCCACTCTTCGAGACCCTTCGATAGATTCTAACCGAAGCCATTCGGATTGCTGATCATCCGTAGCAAGGCCTCCAAGATGATGTTAAATCTGATGGGACGAGGTGTAAAGAATTTGAGGTAATTATTCCCCCCCGCTTCGGAGAAACATCATGTGGAAATAAAATCATTCCCATTCACAAGGGGAAAACTGTTGTCGATCGAGTGCCTGCTCGTTTCTATTGAACCCTATACACACTCGCGGGGCTAGTGCCCAAAACCACCATCCGGGCCTTGCCAGCCGGTATGAATACGGGTGAATCACTAATCAGCAAAATTGTGTATTATACGACTGGATCCAGCGGGAGCAATTTATTTAGTGAGGTATTGACAATGCGGCGCGTTCGGACTTCGAGCAAGGAGTCAACACACACACACACACACTCAGTCCTCACGAGAGGTGAATACATTCATTCCTGGGAGGGGCGGGAAATGAGGATGACTACTCGTCGGCGGGATACATTCATCATATTCCTCAGACGATAATGCGGTAACGCCGCACGATATATCATGCAATCTCGTCTCCCTCTGTATATACAAGCGAGAAGGCCATCGTTATTGCTGGGGGGACTGGACCCACTGGAGGCGCAGATACAGAGGGTGAGTGAGAGGCTGCCGTATGAAAATCACCTCGGATAAGATAGTATTTGGGCTGATGATGAGCGAGAGTAGGCAGTGGGTGCTCGTGGGGACGACCATCCATTGGCGTTACCGGGATGGATGTTGGGTACTTTGCTTCTCCCGCCGGGAATAAGATTTCCTTAAATCTTTTTCCGCTTGTTGGGCAAATACTCATTTCCTCCTCCCATTCATGAACATGTATAATCGTGAAATGTTTATCCCGCCGTCCCTGGAATACCAGCCGAATCGAATCCCCCAAAGTCGTATGATATCGTATCGGCGCCCACCTCGAACCGAAATGGGATTGTAGCAGTGCAATAATTCATTCCTACATAGAGAATAATAATATTATAACCTGAGTCATCATATTGAGTGGACGGGATCACAAGCAGTTCGCTCATCGACGATGAGCGAACGATCAAATTGCGTTCATAGTGGTGATTGAATCGGCGGTGTTAGTGATGGTGGTGGTGGTGGTGGTGCCAACAAAAGTGCATACGCGGTGGTCACTCTCCGCCCGAGCGATCATTCGTCTATCTATAAGATAGCCAATGTCATACTTGTTCGGGATAATTATCGCGTTCTTTACATGGAGCTGAACCGTAAGGTTCGGGTGTTTCACTCGAACTTTCGACAAGTTACGCGGGACGATCGAATCGGCGCGGCAAACCACGACGATCGGATAAAGGGTCGGCTGCTTGAGAACTTTGAGGTGTCTGACGACGCGATGTTTGTTCGATCGCCCTCCCAGCGTCGGCGGGTGTTGCGTACGCTTTAAGTTCAGCGGTCGGTGGGTATCCCAACATGCCGAAACTTGTGGTTTCACGACCTTTCGTGGGATGCGCAGGAGTCGCTGTGTACGTGTGATAACCTTCGTTCTGCACCTGACAAATTCGCACGGATGGGACCTTAGCCGTTTGCATCGGACTTGAAGTTCATTATTGCGTGCGCGCCCCTCCTGGATAACAACGCACGGTGATTGATGACATGGATTTTCTGGTAGCGTTATCAGCAGGACGAGCAATCCTATCACCTACCACGGAGCCTTTGCTACCCCCTATAAACTGAGAGTCAACTCCGCCGGCGGGTGCCGCAGCAGGAGTACCTTTCAAGTAACCCATGACCATCTGAATGGCGTCAGTCAACCCCGCGTCTCCGGACAGTTTACGCGGTTTTGATGATCTTCAGCATATAAGGTTTAGGAGCGTCTCGAGCAATCATGTCTTCATCCGTTATGCCACCAGGTGCCGTGATCAGTCGAAAGTTCAATTCTATCCGTACTTCTCATTTGCGTATGAGATCCACGTTCTTCACGAATGCGCTCCCCCCGGCCGGCGGCTCTCCCAATAGGGATTCCGATTGATTCCTCGGTACTGCGCGTATCCTCCGGGGGGCGGGCGACGACCGGCTCGTCGGGGACGTTAACTCTCCTTACCAATAAAATCGGATAAGTATATTTACTATATACTAGTAATGGCCTACAAACTCGTGTTCTATCTCACCCACAGACACAGAGTTGGTCCCGTTGGGGGGTTAATCCGGCAGCAGTCGACTTTACGCGCCCGCATGGGAATCAAACACTTCATTTCATTCAAATAATTAGTGAGTCAGACGAACGAATGCCTGCCCGTATGACAATAACCCATCTACGCGATTCGCCGCCCCCCGTATTTCATCCGCCCCGATACAACCCTATCGGCCCGGCGGCGGGGACGACCATTTAACCCGGCGGTCGATTCGGGCGGGAATTATAAGGGACGATGAACATTCAACTGAGTTGGTATATATATATATATATATATATATATATGACAATTTCCCTCCGCTTCTTACAATTCCTGGGGGGTTGAAAAAGAATCCTATACTCCACATTCCCGACGAGCAGGCTTTATTTCAAAACCACCCCTCCCTAGCCGCCAGGGCGGGAGGACTACTGATGAAGGCGGGTTTCCGCCGATGAGGAGCCGCGCGAACATCGTATCGGATGAAGGGAGCATCTATGATTCTTCATACCGGGCAAGAACGATTTGTTGTTAGTGATTCCTATGGGATGAAGCAGCCGATTCATTCCTACCTGCCCCAGGGCAAGGTGGGAGGGGTCGTCGTCAGGGATTACCCATCCTCTGTTTTAACCTGCTCGATATGAGTCGAGGGGTGCGCTAGGGAATAGTGGGCCCCGAGCGGCCCTTATACAGGGTGGTGGTACCATATCAAATAGTGTCAATCGTTTCAAATTCAAACTTTATTTCTTTCCATACCTCGCAAGCCGCAGCTAGTTCAGGACTCCACTTACTAGCTTCACGAATAACCTCATTACCCTCAAGAGCGAGATCACGTCCTTCATTACGGGCTTGTACACAAGCTTCCAAAGCGACTCGATTAGCTACTGCACCAGGTGCGTTCCCCCAAGGATGGCCCAAAGTCCCCCCGCCGAATTGTAATACAGAATCATCTCCAAAGATTTCGGTCAAAGCGGGCATATGCCAAACGTGAATTCCTCCGGAGGCGACGGGCAATACACCAGGCATAGATACCCAATCCTGGGTAGGATAAATACCACGACTTCGGTCTTTATCAATATGATCATCCCGAAGCAGATCTACGAAACCTAGGGTTACTTGGCGTTCCCCCTCAAGCTTACCCACCACGGTACCACCATGGATGTGATCTCCACCGGACATGCGTGATGCTTTGGCCAATACACGGAAATGAATACCATGATTTTTTTGTCTGTCAATAACAGCATGCATTGCGCGATGGATGTGTGGGAGTAGACCATTGTCCCGGCAATAAAAGGCCAGACTAGTATTTGCGGTAAAACCTCCTGTCGAATGGTCATGCATGGTGATGGGCACTCCCAATTCCCTTGCGAATTCTGCCCTTTTCATCATTTCTTCGCATGTACCCGCGGTAGCATTCAGGTGATGACCCTTAATCTCGCCTGTTTCGGCCTGAGCCTTATAAAGAGCTTCCGCTACGAATACGAAACGATCTCGCCAACGCATGAATGGTTGAGGATTTACGTTCTCATCATCTTTTGTGAAATCGAGTCCACCACGAAGACGTTCATGGACTGCTCTGCCGTAGTTTTTAGCGGATAGACCCAACTTGGGTTTGATAGTACATCCCAGCGAGGGACGGCCGTATTTGTTCGATTTATCCCTTTCGACTTGGATACCATGAGGTGGACCCTTGGAGGTCTTGGAATAAGCGGGGGGGATTCGCAGATCTTCCGAACGCGGGGCTCGTAAGGCCTTGGATCCAAAAACATTACCCACTATGGAGGTGGACATGTTGGTAACGGAACCTTCCTCAAACAGGTCCGAAGGATGAGCTGCATAAGCAATGTATTGATCTTTTTCCCCCGGAACGGGTTCGATATCATAGCACCGACCTTTATAACGATCAAGATTAGTCAGTCCATCGGTCCAAACGGTAGTCCACGTGCCTGTGGAGGATTCCGCGGCTACTGCGGCTCCCGCTTCTTCGGCGGGCACTCCGGGTTGCGGAGTCATTCGGGATGCTGCCGGAATATCGGTGTCTTTGGTCTGGTAATCGGGAGTGTAATGAGTTAATCTGTGATCCTTCACGCCGGCCTTGGATCCAACACTTGCTTTAGTTTCCGTTTGCGGTGACGTGGGTTCCTCCCCGAAGTTCAATCAATAACTCTTGCAAGGATGATGAGGTCTGCTCGACGGATGACATGTTCTATGGTTCGATCGCGGACGACAAAATATTTGTCGTACCCACCACCCTATGTCCGGGGCGGCTGTTGGGGCAGAGGGATCTTTATCGACGGCAAAGCACTACCATTGTATCTTGTTCCCAATATGTAACGCAACCCGATTGGTCAGTATCCGTGGAGGAATCATATTCGTAACAAAGGGCCGCGCTTTTGCCGGATAAAAGGACGACAAAAGTAAGATTTCGAACTCGATCATTTACTGAGTAATGACTGTTCGGGATAAGATCGGACGACGATCGAGCCCCCCGCCCGAAACAACCGTATGCCTTTGTCAAAAGGGAAGGAATGATCGCGCCTTGCCGCGACCGCGACGTGGTAAGCGGTTCCGACGACATTACGCCGCCCGTGGCGCCGCCGCGGATCCCCGCGCTCGTAGCTGGCGGGGTTTCCCCTTCCGCATCGGCGGCATTGACCTAGAACCCATTATAGGCGTTAAACTAGTTGTTGATTGACGAGGAGCGAGTGGAGGATATAGAATATCTTTGTAAAGGATCGGAGGGCACCAAGAGCATACGGCGGGATGATACGATAGGAATTGATTTCAATCTCATTATGTATTACGATATGAGTTCGTAAAGGTCGTCCGCCCCGAAACGGAAAACTGTTTTAGGGATAAGTACTGTTAGATTCCGCGGGGGCGGAATCAAAAGAATGAACTAATCTACACTAAATACGTATGAGTAAACTAGGGTGTAACTCCATCGAACGATCTGATACCGAAGATCATCCTGATCAGTACAATCAGCGGGCGGAAAATCCAATACTACTGGAATCCCACGAAAATCAATGCTCTCGCTTCCGGCGGGGTTGCCCACTCCGGGAATGTGGGACGTACTACCCAGATTATTGGTCCAGTATCGGATGTGTCTCCCTCCCCGGACGAGATGCCTAACATCTACAATCCCTTGACGGTCACAGGCCGAAATCCGGCTGGTCAAGAAATCAATGCCACTCGCGAAGTACAACAATCCTTGGGGAATAATGAGGTGAGAGCTGCAGCTACGAGCGCGACGGATGGCCCTACGAGGGGAATGGCAGTTATTGACACGGGAGCTCCCCTGAGTGTGCCGGTCGGTGAAGCTACTCCTGGACGAACCCCCAATGCCCCAGGGGAACCTGTCGATGATTTAGGTTCTGTGGGTGCCGGCACAAAACCTCCCATCCATAGAACAGCTCCAGCCTCCACACAGTCGGATACCAAACTATCGATCTCTGAGACGGGGATCAAAGTGGTAGATCTGTTAGCTCCTTACCGCCGTGGAGGAAAGATTGGATCGTCCGGAGGGGCCGGAGTAGGAAAAACAGCACCAATCATGGAATCGATTAACAACATTGCCAAGGCCCACGGTGGTGTGTCCGTATCCGGCGGGGTGGGAGAGCGTACCCGCGAGGGGAACGACCTTCACATGGAAATGAAAGAATCGAAGGTGATTAATGAACAGAATATTTCCGAACCAAAAGTGGCTTCGGTCCACGGTCAGACGAATGAACCACCGGGAGCTCGTATGAGAGCTGGTTCAACCGCTTCAACCACGGCCGAATATCCCAGGGATTCTAATAAGCAAGACGTACTCCCATCCACCGACAATACCCCCCGATCTGTTCAAGCGGGATCCGAAGCCTCCGCTCCATCAGGTAGAATGCCTCCCGCTGTGGGCCATCAGCCGACGCCTGGCACAGAAATGGGTTCTTCGCAAGAAAGAATTACTTCCACGAGAGAGGGATCTATCACCCCCATTCAAGCGGTCTATGTACCCGCGGACGATTTGACCGACCCTGCTCCTGCTACAACATCTGCACATCCAGATGCTACCACCGTGCCCTCTAGGGGATTAGCCGCCAAGGGTATTCATCCAGCAGTAGATCCCTTAGATCCAACTCCTACCACGCCTCAACCCCGGATTGCCGGCGAGCAACACTACAGAACTGCGCAAGGAGTGAAGCAAACTCCGCAACGTTACAAGGAACCTCAAGACATTACAGCTATTCTTGGACTTGATGAATCACCGGAGGAAGATCGTTTGCCTGTGGCGAGGGCGCGAAAGATAGAACGTTTCTTACCGCAACCCCTTCTCGTGGCAGAGGTGCTTACCGGTTCACCAGGGAAACACGTAACTCCCGCAGAAACGACCAAGGGTTTTCAAATGGTCCCCCCCGGAGAAGTAGATAGTCCTCCCGAACAACCTTCTCACTCGGTAGGTAATATCGATGAAGCGACCGCGAAGGCTGCAATGGTCTAATGAGCGGAGATCCAAAAAAACGACTCTAAACCTCCGCGTAATGACCCCTAATCAAGTTGTTCGGAATCCAGAAGAAGTTCAAGAGGTTATTCTATCTACCAGTAGTGGTAAAATCGGCGTACTATCTAACCACGCTCCACCCCCAGCAGCCCCGGACATAGGGATACCGAAAATACGTATCGATGGGCAATGGTCAATTCTGGCGTTGATGGGCGGTTTTGCTGTGGTGGACGAGAATCGAACAACTTTATTGGTGAATCAAGCGGATAAAGCCGTAGATATTGATCCCCAGCAGGCTCGGGAGGTTTATCTAAGAGCTCGGGATGAGCCGGCTCGGGCCAGAGGGGGGAAACAGACTATCGAGGCTAATTCAGCATTACGAAGGGCTAAAGCACGGTTAGACGCGATCGCTGCTCTCGTCCCCGATCAAACCGCCAGGGTTACGCAATAAACAATGGGTTCCGCAGGGGGGATGAACTTGCTGAAGAGGGGAACTATTCGTATTGAAACTTCGACCCCCCGTCGAAAGATGGACGGGGTATGATAAGTTTTACCTACTATTGGATTCGAACCAATGACCCTCGCCGTATGAAAGCGATACTCTGACCGCTGAGTTAAGTAGGTCATTATCTGCACCATCCATTATAACTATTACTTTGCCGGTAGGCAATCAGTCGCTTACATTCTTGAAAGTATGTGTGGCGTACTCGACGAAAGGCGGATAATAATGTGGAACTATTAGTATAGTAAAATGGGAGTCGTGGTGGCTCGTCGGCGGGAGAGCACCTAGTTTCGCGTGTGCCGACGATGTCAAACAACACACTTTTCGATTCGTTCGGTACGGGGTAAGATGCTCAATACAAATACCCGTGTCGACGAAGAACTCCGTGGCTGGAGAGCAATAACATGACATCCAATATTTCAGTTTGTTTGCGTGGACCGCCGCCGTATTCACTCGATACGGTCAAACTCAGTTGTGTTGATCAATCATTGCTGGATGTTACGGGGACGAGGGTACGGGGGACCTAAAGATATTCTATTTTCGTTCCACGGGCTTTGCGCCCTTTTCTTTCTCTAAGGTGTAGTATCACTTCCATTCCATTCGGACGACGAACACTCTTTGCTAGTGAATGCCGGATCGTCGTCCAGCTAACCTACGGCACGGCAAAATCTTCGATATACTTTCGGACTGATCGAGCTACTTTGGGCGTGGAACCGCCCCATGTTACAAAAACCCTGACCTTTGGACAGGTACGGGGGGGCGGATTCGGCCTTTCCCCGTGACCCGCGAGCCCTTATACGATAAAGCATCCTATTCCGGGTTATCGAAATGAGAGTAGTACCGTCTAGCTACGAAGGAGATACGAAACTAATTTGTTTTACTGATAATGCCTGCGGTTCAAAGACGTAGTAGGGCCACGGCGCGCCGCCCGATTTACCCAATCCCCCCATCCGCCGAACCTGATATGACATGGGACTCATCCCATAATCTTTTTTTGACAGAATCATAAAATAACCGATGATGACGAAATGCAAGTCCTCCTCCCGCTCGCGCAACCTCCGCAGAGCGGGAGGACCACCCTCCACTGATAGAAATGATTGATTGTTTGGTCCGGTGTGGTTGTTGGTCGATCATCAAGGATTGATAGGAAATCAAACTTGGTGCAATAGATGATAAATCAGGCTGGCTGCGCGTGCCCAACTACGGATCCTCCGTCCGGGGGACCTTCATCAATATATATATATATAACGAATACTTCCGCGTTCGATCGAATCTAGTTGGAACTTTGGCAGGAGCATATTCATGCTTTCGATCCTCGAATACAATTCCTTCCTGCTATCCCCACTAATAGCTAGTTCTGCTCCCCCAGTAGCTTATCCGATTCCTGGCACTGCGGCACCTGGCAGCAGAGGGCCAGAAAAGTTTATCGGTCACGAATCGGGTATGGAACCTATGGGAGACACTCGGACCCAATTCCAGATTCGTTATTACATGTTCGCCCCAGTCCCTGTCATTCTTGATGTCGAAACAGTTTTTCCTCACCCATGGGCCACGAGCTTCCACGAATTGGGTATATCTGCTTCCATCGAAGCTTTCACTTCTGTTACTATTCCAGTTGTTGGTTCGGTCTACGCGTGGCGAAAAGGAGCATTGGAATGGTCTCAACGTACGAAGATTTCGGGTGTGATAACGGTATTGGGAACAATTCCATTAATGATCTAATGGTGAATCCGATGGGGCGGCCTCCTGGTGATGATCGGGCAACCCCGGATTCCATTGTACCGACTACTCTGAATGATTTAATGAATCGGGCTAGGCTCTCCAGCTTATGGCCACTCCCCTATGGCACTAGTTGTTGTTCCATCGAATTTGCTCCGCTAATCGGTTCACGATCCGATTCCGATCGTCATGGTTCAGTACCGAGATCTAGCCCCAGACAGGCTGACCTCACAATAACGGCTGGCACCGCGACCATGAAAATGGCTCCTTCCTTAGTGAGATCGTATGAGCAAATGCCTGAGCCAAAGCATGCGATCGCCATGGGAGCACGTACCGTTACAGGAGGCATGCTTAGTACTGATCCCCACAGCACCGTTCGCGGAGTGGATAAATCAATTCCCGCAGATATTTACCCGCCGGGTCGCCCACCGAAGCCGGAGGCTATTATAGATGCTATCATAAAGCCTCGCAAGAAGGTTTCTCGAGAGATGTATGACCATAGGAATAAGCTTCGAAGGGGAAATAGATTCCTCACTCCGAACCATAAATTCAGAATCGTCTCCAATATGCGTCCCCAACAGGTGTGGAAAATGATGATCGCTCGACAAGTCCGCCGAACGGGCGGGTCGGCCCCCAAAGAAATGAGGGCCAAGCCGCCCTCGAACAGCCGACGAAATGATAATGTTCGGTATCTTACCAGTGACGATGCGAGGGATCCGCTATACTGACCGGCGCGGCACGAAACATAGAGAGGTTTTGTTGGAAATTCGATCAATTTAACTAGAATACGTTAGATATGTCTGCAACTTCGGCAAGTGATGGGAAGGTGCAGGGCCAATTGCCAGCCCGGCCCGCCGAGCATGAGTCAGCTCACAGACCTCTAGGTTTTGACCACCAAGGTATCGAGACCCCACAAATCCAATCCGAATATCGGCCTTCCATAGCTGTCGCTTCATACGTCTATGGTTCTAATCATCCCCGTGCCCAGTGCGCTCGTGACGTGGCTCCAGGGGGACTATTGGCTAGCGTGTATCATCTGGCGAAAGTGCAAGATGATGATGAGGCGGATCAACCTGAAGAATTATGTATAAAAGTGTCTGTTTCGAAAAAACATCCCAGAATTCCGTCCGTTTTCCGGGTTCGGAAGAGCGCGGATCTCCAAGAACGGGAATCGTATGACATGTTGGGGATTTTTCATGAGAGTCATCCACGTCTAAAACGTATATCGATGCCCGATACTTGGATCGGCCGGCCCCTGCGCAAAGATCATACCGTGCCTGATTTTCACGAGCCACAGGATTCTCTTCGAATAAATAAAGGTGCCGAGTATCGCTTGACGGTAACAACTACCGTGAACCCTACCTCATCATTATAACTCCGAGAGCAGCATGGAGAATTAATCGAATGTTATTCTTCATCGGCGGATAGAATTGTATCGGGGGGTCGCGGCGCGGCGTAAAGGGGCTCTTTGAACAGGCATAGGTTAGATCGATTATCTAGTATATCCCTCATTAGATCGAAGGCCATGTCTCTCGTACCTGCTTGCGACGCGGAGGGATTATGAATATCTGGTAGCGGCACTCCCCTATTGTCGTCCCGGTCGGTTCGAGCAAATATCGGGAGTTGATAAAGCTGTCGTCCTCTAACTATTAACTATGACGTCGTACGAACTGGGAACAGCCTTATTCCGATCCTACGACGAATCCGAGCATCGGAGTGGAGTAATGGTGGCGAAATATAAGGGCACAGGGGCGGCTGAAAGGTAGCGGTACGCTAGGGATTCGGTAAACCCATCACATCTTTGAAATGCGAAGTTATGCTCTGAAACGAGCACCCTGCTTTGGCTATTATGCCAGACTAACCAATGCGATCATGGAATGACCGTCATGGCTGCGCCAGGAACCTGGCTCGAACTGGTGGCACGATGATTTTCAATCCTCCGCTCTACCGACTGAGCTCTATCCCGGCTGGCTTATTGAACAAAAAAGGGCACACTTCGCGCCGTTCTGCCGGCAACCGCACCAGGGCTCAATCGCGGCGGTTAAGTCAGCTAATATTATTGAGCTCTCGTCGGGTTATTCATCTGCTCCGGGGGCAGCTATCCCCTTCGATCGACTACTCATGGTGGGCCCCAAAACCAAAGCGCCCTCCGTGTATATGGGACGGTAGGTGGCGGCGGGGTACAGACGAACGCCATGAAACGAATCTTATGGAAGCTGTTCGTTCCGTAAATTATATTATAGCACGGAATGTGGTATCGCGCACGGGGCAAAGTCTTAGGCCCAGCGCGCTCATTCACGGACATTACTACGGCGGGTGAGAAGCCTCTTGCCCGCCGCGAGCGCATGCCAGACTGCTTCATGAACAACAACAGCGTTGTTCACCGCGCCGTTCAACACCACCCGCGCATGCGATGGGATGGGAGAGAGACTATCCCCGCGCTGGATGCAGCTTCGTAGCGGGCGCGGCGTGGTGGCGCCGCTGCTGCTGTGAGCAAAAGCAGGACTCGACACGTGCGGACGGGGACGGAGGGTGCGGCGGATTGGGTAAGGAGCCACTACCCACGCGTGTGTGGATGCCGCCGTAGGCAGAGGGTACCACAACCTATATCGAAATGACCAGGTGCATTCCCTCTCATTTCTACCTTTATTCCTAGCGAGATGAAGAAATAGAATGATTGGCTTCCTCCTGATACTGAGGGCTTTATCCCCCAAATTGCAGGCGAGACGGCGCTCTGGCCCAGCACACTCAATTAACGCCACGCATTATCGCCGGACCGGGGCTAATTCATGATCTATTGCCACGAATAAGAAAATGTTTACGCCTTGCGAATTCCTCCTCCTCCTCCTCCTCCTCCTCCTCCTCCTCCTCCTCCGCCGCGCTTCAATATAATGACCGATACTGGCAGAAACTGATAATCGTATAGCCAGAACGAATAATCATAAGAATACGTTACCATAATCTACGAATACGTTGCAAAGAATCGAACGGAAAGGCGCAGATTCGACCAATCAACTGACTCCGTTGACTAAGATAAAAGGGTTTGGGATTACCAAAAACGATAGGATAATCCTAGTACGAAAACAGCGGTTCACGGCAAGGGTGGGATTGGTAAATCAACCACAAGTCGTAATACTCCAGTTGCTTCGGCAAGACGCGGCAAACGAGTTTCACAAACTGGATGCGACCCCAAACATGATAGTACTCCTACCCTAACTGGATCTCCAACACCCACTATTACAGATACTTTGCAATCCAAAGATTATCATTATGAGGATGCTCGGCCCGAGGATGTTACTCACGAGGGTTACGGAGGAGTTGGTCGCGTGGAAGCAGGAGGACCGCCCGCGGGAGCCGGATGCGGAGGATACGCAGTAGGAGAGACTGCAAAATCGCCGAAAGAATCAAACGCTCTTCATGAATATGATATCATTCCATCCGATGTATTGGGTGATGTGGCCTGCGGAGGCTTCGCCTCCCCACTGAACCATGCGGATTATCGCACTACAATCACGGATAACGGATTTGACGCATCACCCGCGACTAATCGTACTGCTGCCTCCGTCAGAGAGAAAGCTCGTATGCACCCACTTCGATCGGCGGGTCCGATAGGGAATCGCACTTTGAAAAGAGATCTAATCGATAAGTTTGTGGAAGCTTGTCCAACGCCCGTATCGGAAGCACCACCTCCAACCGAGCACATTCGAGTTTCCAGGGTGAAGGGTAAAACATCATCTGAGATGGTTGAATCTCAACCTCATCCCAACTACGTTTGTGATTCCCACCCCGATACTGCGGATCAAGCCCTGTCCCAACCAGAAGGGATCGCACCAAAGGAAGTTTCCGATCGAGAATCATCTAGTTCACTTTCCGATTCCCACTCAAATCCTATCAGAAGTGAGGGAGGAGGGAATGATCAAGAGAATTTGCTCGATCCCGCGAAAATGATCCGATATGCGCATAACTCCGCCCATGAATGAGCAAATAAACCCCTATGTCGATGATGAAAAGATTTGAAACTCTAACTTTCGAACGCGAAACGGGTAACTATCATACTTCCCGCCCCATCAGCTGTGTAGCTCGGTCACATCAAAAAATTGAAGATAGTTCTCCTTTAGTGGTCGGTACGAAAACATGTGGTTATTCCCCGCAAAATGCCCCTGGAGCCATGATTTCCGCGGAACCCCGTTACGCAATGGCGGAATCAGAGGAAGGAGATATTCCGGCTCAACCGAATGATCATGGAGAGTCAAAGAGACTCTGTCCTCGAGTCATTGGAAATAGGGATCCCAGTGTTATCGCACGGACTGGTACTCGCACCACAGAAGCGATAAAAATGGATTTGGAGGGCATGGCGCCAAAACCAGAAAGCGAGATTGGAATACCTATTGTGGTAGCAAGGGCGAATGGACCGGATTATGCCCCCACGCAAGGAGAAGATACTGCACCAGCTGCCATGGCGCACCGTTGTACGGAACGATATGTAGGTTCGGTTGATGGGCGATACGACCACCAGCCGGTGCAATCCTCCCTCCCCGCGGCAACAGAAATTCCGCCGAAACCTGTGATGGTTCCGCCCGCCGGTAGGGAAACGAATCCTCCCCCAGTTCTCCTCGGATCATTACCCCCTATGGTTGCTTCCCAACCCAATTCGGAATCAAAGCGCCAATCTGTTCGAGTATGGGGCCGGTTACCAGCCCAGAGCTACACTGCTCTTCCATCCCTGGGCGCTGGGGTTTATGTCTGTGGTGTCAATCCATCCTCGAGTCGTACAGCGACAACTCTAATGCGACGTCGGAAACGTAGATTGATCGGAGCACCCCTTCCTACAGGCCCCGACGGAACACGTGCTTGGATCGAAAAGACTCGTCCGGTGTCTGGCGTTCAGACCCACGGTTCGAGAGAGAGGGAAAGACAAGTGTGGGAGGGCTCAAAGGATTACCCCGATTCGGTACGTGGAAAACCCGTATTCCTCACGGGGGATAACCCGTTAGAAGCATCTTCAGCACGATCTCCCATAAGATGTGGAACGATCGTTCATGAGATTGGTATTCCATATATCGATAAACGATATCAAGCTGCTGAATCAGCACTTCTGCGAGATACATGTAGGGACATGTGTATACCAATGCCACGAATCGTGGAAAAACCGGATAATTATGATCAAATACAACGTATGCGTGAGTCACGACCCGACTTAGCTATAACTGGAACGGCTAATGCTAATCCGTCGGAAGCAAGAGGAATTGATACCAAGCGGTCGGTTGAGTCCACTTCCGCTCAAATACACGGATTCACCAACGCGAGAGGCGTTCCCCGACCAGTAACCCGGCCTTTGCGGCGCAACGACCTGGGAGATCTTGGGTGGGCCAATCTAGTGAAGGGGGAGGGGGACAACGATCCGCCGCTCACGCAGCGATGACCGTTGCCGACGAAGAGCCCGACAGCAGCGTCAAATAACATATTTATTCATGACTATGAGATAACTGTATCGAACGGGGTTAGTATTCTCTTGTTGAAGTGATGAAATCGTAGTGTTTACGACGCCAAGACTAGTCAATCTGATCGCACATGTAACCCATCGAGCTATCGGTACGAATACGAAGGAGTTCTATAAGAAAATGACCGCCTAATTTCGGACATGAGAGTTTCGCATACCACTTTTCCATCCCCTCTCTTCAAAAGCAATTTCATGGCGGCACAAAAATGGGCTTCACACTTCTGCACGACACGCGTCGTATCATTACCACCGTGGATATGTTTTTCAGGTCCGCCGATATTACCCGGATTCTATTGTGGATTCGCTGCAACATTACCTACGGGCCTTTCCCACGTAACGTCGATGAGAGCCTCCATTTCAGGTAGGGTGGTTAGTGGCAGATCGGTAGCGAGCAGTTCGGTTACGGGGCAACCAGTTATAATTTCATCGGTGTACTTTCAGCATTTCCATGTCATTTCGGTTAAACCGCATGTGGTAACTTTATCAGTCCCACCATGTATTTCATTATATTGGTATCGTCCCCTTTTTTATCGAGGGGGAATGGGCATAGGCACGCTTCGCACGGCGGAGCCCCGCGCCGTAGTCACCGCGGTTGGTCGCCGGGCCGAAGCGGTTGCTTCGGGAGATACAAAAGTGTGGGTTCGTCGAAGCACGTTATTGAATATTATTATCCTTCCACTATTCTATAACGTTCCTGTACAAAGTCCTGTGCTTGCGAGACTGGTAAAACTCTTCGTCCCTCGCCACAGCAATCAGTTGTTCCTATCTGTGGTAAGTAGCCCTATCGGTTGGTCGGGTGGTTCCATTCCGCTCTCAGATTCGGTTAAACCACGATTGGTTCCTTATATTTATCTGGTGGCGGGTGATGGACTCACCAAATCGCCGGTGGAGCCCGTTGTCAACACGAGTATTCTTCATAGAATTTTTTCCAGTATTATTGTCACAGCCCCCCGCCCATTGTACCTCGGCCGAGTTTCTGTGCTGCCTGTTCCCTTTCAAGAAACATGTAATGAATTCCTGTCGGACAAGAGCGAAGAATTTTCATGGCTCGATGCAAGGCCTGCTAGTGTATTTGATGACCAAAAAAGCGTCCGGCCTTTTCGAGACGTCAAAGACTGTTACGATCCAACAAGTACCGTAAAAAAGGAATTATCTCAATATCACTTCCACACGAGCGTCGTGGGTCCGCCGGGGACCCCAATATTATCCTTATCATCCCCACCTAGTTTGTCAATCTTCGACGAAAATGTGGACAAGTATGTAAATCTGTCGTTGTTAGATATTCACCCAACGACGCGCGAGTACCCTCATTGTAAGGAATGGATGAGGACCGCCGGTGGACGGAAAGAGTCTGATTCGAATAATGAATTGACAAATAGGATGGAGGCTCTGAACAAAGGATACCCTCTGGTGAAAGTAGTAGATAGCAATAACGGATTGTACGATCATGAAAAGAGCGTTCCCGCTAAAATGCATGATCCTTCTACTAGCAACAAATTACGCGGAAGAATCGTAGGATTTAGATCAACTGGGCTTTCCACACGGGGGTCCGACCGCCGCCGCCGTCGCCGCCGGATCGCATACAACTCTTTTCGTCACTCGCCGAATACGTCTGCCAGAAAGAGACGGAATACCGATCACCACCGGCGAAAATATTCATTATTATCCGTTGATACTACTAGAAGGAATTCCTATATCTCTCCAGTGACGAAGCTATTACGTATTCACGAAACGATTAGACTTCTGCCGCGCGTTATCAAGCATAAGCCTCGTTGGGTATCAAAGCCAATAAACGATCTTCCATCTGTCGTTGGCTCCTCAAATAATGAGGAGGATTATGAGGAGGATGAAATCCGTGACGTGAAAGTTAAGAATAATGTCGATTATGCCGTCAATGATCGAACAGGAATTGTCCAAGTAATGAAAAGGCCTGTACCGCAACCGGACCATCGACGGAATCCGGTCATAGGATCAATGCGTGCCCGAAGACGTAAAACATCGGTATGGGAATCGCAGCAATTACGAACACACTCCCCCCTCTTCCTGAGAATGATCAAACACCACTGTGCCCCGCCCCAATTTGCGCCAGGCTTTCATGCGAAAGTGATTGTGACGCATCGTTGTTCCGCGAGGGAAGATAATAGGAAGCCCTTCTTTCCTCGCGCCGCCAAACTGTCGAAAGCTAATCGTATTGCGGCGGCAAAGAGACGGGATTTGATGACTGTCCACTGGATTAGAGGCTGTTCATCGATTGCCCAATCACATTCCAGAAGAAACATAATACTACCCATATTAATTGCATTCAAAAATACTTGTCATCTAATCACGTTTCAAACGGATGAACGGAAGGAAGACCGGAATGAATCGAATAAAGAAGTTCGTGCGGGATGCAATCATGATGGTACCACCGGAGTTTTGGAGAAGGGATCACCGCACCAATGGTACAGAGAAGGTTCCCAGACCAAGATCGCGAATCCTTTCCACCCGAAGCAGCACCGCCGGCATAATTCCGCCGTGTATGCTGGGCGGCAATCGGAACCGCCGGATGACGGGATGGGGGTAAATCCCACAAGAACAACCCGGAATGGAATGAGCAAATCTGTATCAAGCTATGAAGCAGGTTCGTACGGTAACAAGAGTGCCTCCTCGGCTGGTGGCGAAATGGAGTTTGGTTATTTGACGATACTGGGGTATCCAACGAAATCACCCTTTGGTTATAAAATAAAACGACCCTCTTTCTGGAAGCCCCTCATCACGGAATTGAGGAGGATGTGGGGGAATAAAATTCTGCTGTGGATTCGAAAAATTCATCGTAATAAACTGACTTATCGATTCGCTGGCGATGATCCAAATACCTACGGTGAATATCGTCATATGAGGGGGCTGGATACTAGTATAGACAAATCTATAAGCAATCGTGTACCCGCCGTGACTAGACCCGCAGCAGGTGGGCGCAGAACAAACCACCACCCCGCCGTCAGGCTCGATGGCGGAATGAATGATTTATCCATGAAATTTACGCCCGAACAAGATTGTCCACTTGCAATTTCAGATCAATCTGAATATAGAGCTCAAATGAGTACTAAGGAATTAGAGTGTTTTGTAGCCCGCGGGAATGATAGGGTCAGTCGAATAAAATGTTCACTTGCCGGGAAAGGGATTCTTCAGTTTGGTCTCATAGGTAAGGATCGAGGATATCCCGGCGGTTATGGCACGGCGGTTTCGACCCCAATACACCAAACAGTTGTTCGGGTTCGCAGAATATGTTTGCGATTGATCCAAATAAAGAGGACCTATTTCGTGAAGATTACGTTCAGCGGTTTTCATAGAACTGCTGCGTTCACTCGCCGCCGCTCCCCCCTCGCCCGGCGGAGGATCAACATACGATTAATGACAAGATTGACGAGATATGTGTCGGAGGTTCGTTATGCGATCAGGCATCTCGGCCGAAGCAAATATCGGTCTGGGACTGGTGGGAAGAATCCGTTGAGGTTTAGGTCTCTCCTGAATGGTCGAGAGAAGAGGGGATACCCCGAAGATTCCAGTCGTCGGGGTGTGAGAGTCATCATATCTCAAGCATATGTACTTCATGGGGCATGGCGATTGGGCGCGGTAAACAAGTCTCAAATGGACCCCGACGAACACTGGAGAGGTCGTCATCCCAGCACGAGAGAGAGTACTGCTCATTTCGTCTCTGGGGGGCCAGGAAGACTGGGGAAAAGACCACCACGGGATTGGGCGTGGCGGCGGTATGAATGGTCGCAAGACCTACGACGGTACAATGTCCTCTCAGAAACATGGTGTAGGATCGCGCCGCGAGGGTGGAAAATGGAGGTTGAGTACCTACGAATGGAGGATCGTGATCTCAACGGTGATTCCCGAGAAAAAGAGCAATCTATGACTATCGATGGAGCAGCCATTTGCCGGAGGGATGATCCCGCCGAACCTGCGGACGCGGGACGGTCCAGAAGAATGAATAGACAGTATAGAAGTAACCCTCCATCCCAGAGTTACCCAGACGTTGTACCGAATTCGGCGGACGTTCTTCGAGGATTTGCGGAGTTTTGGCGGGGAGAAGTCAGACCGAACGATCGTATCCAAGAACGTCGAAATCAGATCGTTCGTGGTCTTGGGTGTAATCCAAAATGTCGAATTAATGAACGAAAGAATCTGCCTTTCAATTCCAATATACACTCATGGCTATATATAGATATCCCCGAACGATTTCATCTCTTGGAAATGCCTGAATTTCGAACAACGCGCTACCCCAATATGGCGTGCGAACCAAACGTATCTCTTGCAGGTAGATATGCTTGTGACGGTCGCAGGCGCGCGGCGAATTATTGGATAGAAACGGAATTATGGGATCGTATCGAGGGGTGGGATTTAAGATCCGAACAAGTAGCGGCTACAACGAGGAAAATGCGATATACCACGAATGTTCTGTATGCCTTATCCGTTGGCGGATCCAATCTCGAAAATGCCGCTCGAGAGGGAATCCGCGTAGAATCACTCTATGAGAGTATGTCAAGAGATATAGCTCCACCCCCCTACCACGCCCTTTTGGATAGCACGAATGGAATGCCAATGACCCTGGACCACCGTGTCGCGGAGGTGGTGGGCGGCCGCCGCTTATCGACGCACAAGATGTTAAGCGTTTTGCCCAACCTCCAAAAACGATTTCAAGGAATAGTCGATGTCATTGCCTATGACGATGAATTGATAACGCGTACGAGTATTCTCAGGGACGGAGACGGAATCATTTCCTCCTATTCGTCCCATATCGGCGATGTACCGCTCCCCAAGCGTCGCGTAGGATCGATAATACTAGAGTCATTCTATCTGGCGGAGAGCAGGGGTAAGGGTGCGATATCTGAGGAAGGAACTGTGGAAGGTAATGAGCGGCGAGACGAAAAGGAACCGCGGATACATGATCGGAATGCGGATGATAATGAAACTCAAATAATTAATAGTATTCTTCGGCCTGGTCACCGACCAGAGGATTCAAGTCGTACGAATAGACCTCGGTTTTATACAAACAACGGAAGCCAATTCGCCACGCCGAGATTTTGCATATATCCTTCAACAATAATATCTATAAACCAAGTGGAGGCCGGATTGAGTGGCAGTGGTGGTCACGACACGCATTCATACTCTCGAGGGTGCCGACGATGTCATAGATCGTTTCCTCAATTTGAGTTTAAGTGAATCCCGTCATTGCTTGTGATCGTTCACAACGAGGTTCTATCAAGAGTGGGGTGGGGGATGACCCTAGCGAGAGGATTGAGTTTGATTGCGTACGAACATAATGTCGTGCGCAGGCGTAATCAAATGGTAACCCTGTTTGATACGAGCAAAAAAACTATTATTATGATTCATCTGTCATCGTTCGATGAAATAGATTCGTTGCTTGACCGACGGGACGGGACCGAAGAGTCAAACGTGCATTTCAATCCAATCAATTGTGTCCTTCATATCCAATAATATAATATTTTATACGTTGATTATTCCATTCCGAGGGCGCGGCGCGCCGGGACGATAATTGTTTATCACGTTCCCACTTCGGCACAAAGCTGCTGTATCGATCCAACCGCCCCGGATGTTACACGAATTCCCCACCCGTCGGATCAATGACTACTAGTTAGTAGGGAGTAGTCATAGTAGCGCGAGACAACACCCTGTGGGCCCTTCTTGCGCTTGACGACGGGAGGGAGGCTAGAGTGCTACCAGGCGCCGGGCTTCGGCCAACCCACTGCCAAAATCACCGATTCATACTGCTTTGCCTTCGGGCACCGCGCGTAATCAACAGATTGGTTATACGCAACTCGTATTGGGTTCCATGTACTAGCAAGCGCGGCGGGTGACCAGCAGCCCCTCCGTATTGATATGACGGGGGATTCTTATCGTAATAACAAAAAATTGATTAACCGAATAGGGTACGTACGGATTCGTGAATCGTCGGCGGTCAGAGATGTTCAATCATCTCATAACGGGAGAATAATGGATTCCTGAGCTGCCTTCGGCCCAAGAGTCATCGTAAGTATATTACAATATTCGAACCTCCAGTCACCCTCGAAATTATTGAGGGGAGAATGGCGTACGACCGTGCCCACCGAAAGAGGTAACACCACGGTAGTTAGTATGGGTCCCCATCACCCATCCATGCATGGTGTACCTCGACTCATCGCCACTCCGGACGGTGAAGATGTTATCGATTGTGAACCCGTCTCGGGTTATTTGCACAGAGGAATGGAGAAGATTGCTGAAAACCGCACAATTGTACAATATCCTCCTTATGTCACGAGATGGGATTATTTGGCCACCATGCCCACGGAAGCAGTCACCGTCAATGCGCCAGAAAGATCGATTGATATTCAAGCACCTAAGAGAGCTAGTCACACAAGAATCATTATGCCAGAGTTGAGTCGCATAGCTCCCCATTCGTCATGGCCTGGGCCTTTCACGGCTGACATTGGTGCGCAAACTCCCTTCTCCCGCATCCCCAGAGAGAGAGAGATGGTGTATGACCCATCTGAAGCTGCCACAGGTATGCGAATGACGCATAATCATTCCCGCGCCGGAGGAGTAGCTGTGGATTTGCCCTACGGCCGGGTAGACAAACGTCTGGACCCCCGCGATTACTCCCCGCCGAGAGTGGATGAACACGAGAGACCTATTACACGCAATCCCATTTTTTCAAAACGAGTCGAGGGAGTAGGTATTGCCAGTGGGGAGGAAGCAATAAATTGGGGTTCATCGGGGCCCATGCTGCGAGCCTCGGGAGCTCGACGGGATCTTCGTAAGGTCGATCACCACGAATGTCACGATGAATTGGATCGGCGGGGTGCGTGGCAAAAGGAGGGAGATCCACTGGCCCGTCATTTGGTACGAATAGGAGAAATGATAGAGTCCGTGGGAATAACCCAACAAGCCTCAAGATTTACTCCTGGGGGACCTTACGAGAATTTGGAGGCCCGGCGACCTAAAATGAACTCGATGGAGGACTGGAACAATTTTGAGTATCGGTTCCTGAGTAAAAAACCTTCCCCCACCCCGAGATCACCCAAGCGGGAGCATTATGTAAGAGTAGAAGCTCCCAAAGGAGAATTAGGAATCTCTTTAATGGGAGATGATAGTATTTCCCCTTGGAGATGGAAGATCCGACCACCCTGTTCCATAAACCCGCAAATTCTTCCTCAACTGGTGGAAGGAACGAAATCGGCGGATACCATGACAATTCCGGGTAGCATAGATATTACTATGGGCGAGGCTGATCGTTGAAACGGTGATTGATACGGAAAGTGATAAACGAGCGACCGATTTCCTCCAGGTATTGGGGTTTTCGAAAGATCTATCCGGCTTCGCGTGGATCGGCTTTTCCACACTAACCCTAGTACCAGTTGCGGCAATGGGAGTTCTGGTGATTGCACGGCTCGAGAGAAAGATATCCGCAGGGATACAACAGCGTATTGGACCCGGATATGCGGGTCCTCTGGGAATTATTCAGGCCTCGGCGGATGGAGTGAAGCCACTTTCTAAAGAAGATATTATTCCCTCGAAGGGAGATCCTTTGTTGTTCAACATTGGGCCGGCCACGGTTATAACACCAGTCCTTATGGGTTATTCAGTCATCCCCTCCGGCCATAGTATCGTTTTGGCTGATCTCGGCACAGGTGTGATTTACCGGATCGCCACCTCAAGCATAGCTCCTCCCGGACCTCCAATGACAGGGTACGGGTCAAATAATAAATATTCCTCCTTAGGTGGTCTTCGAGCTGCTGCTCAATCCACCAGTTACGAAATCCCTTCAGCTTCATGTGTGTCACCCATATCCCCGCGTGTGGCTCGCCGCCGAAAGACCAACAACAGCAACAGCAACAACAACAACAACAACAATTTGCTGGGGGAGAGATGATTGATCGCCAGAAGGATCATTCCCTCCATATCAGACCAGGGAACTATACGGCCACGCGGGTGGGGTAAAACAGCTAGCTTATTTGCCCGCAGCAGGGTCGAGTCCCACCCTCCATGTGCAGGAGTGAGCACGCGGAGCACTTGTGAAACAGTGCCCTGGGTTCAAGACGAGCAAATCGCTTAAAAGGCCGCCCAGCAACGGGGACAGAAGCAGTGGCAGTATGAAGTCCTTACTATCATGCTCGCTCGGGATCGACCGGCAGCAGATGGGCAGGAGCACTAATATACGCAGGGGATGAGGTATCTCACCACCACGGAGGACCCCGTATTATTATAAAGCAAATCCGTGGTCATGGGAGAGGGACTCGGCATTGGTAGGGATGACCGAAAAGTACTACTTCCTCAGACACCCAATCTGGAGTACATCCCCACCTGCAAACGAAAAAAAATGACTGTAGTGAACGAAGCAATCCTTTATGCAGGTATCTCTTTTTCACGCACGACGAATGGTCATGATTTGACTTCGCCTGAGATCGGGTGTGCTGAAACAACATGGAGGAGATACTATACTTCCGGATAAAGAACGGTTAGAGATGGCAATGAAAGGACCAACGGATCGATCGATTCGTCCATAGTGAATGAAGATCAGACAGAATCTCTATCGAAAATGTGGAGCATAGTCATTATTTTACCTACCGTATTTGAAAGTCGATAGCCCGCGCGCGTGCCGATGGAATGCTGTGAAGGATGAGATAGATCCAGAAGCTTTTCCCACCGTTGCAGACAGAATATCATGGGATTTTTTGGGACTACGAATCGGTTTTTGCAGTTCATTCGTCGTTCATCGATAGCCCGTGAGGAGCCGTATGAAGCTAGAGTCCCACGTACGGTCTTGGAACAGGGATGTTGGCATGAATAGTACATTGCATTGTTAGCATCGACCACGATTATCCAGCAGTTTGAGCACAGTTGATACAGTCGAAGCGCAGTCTCAATACGGTTTTTGGGGATGGAATTTGTGGCGCCAGCCCATAGGTTTCGTAGCCTTCCCCATACCCCCTTTGGCGGAATGTGAAAGATTGCCTTTCGATCTACCAGAGGCGGAAGAGGAATTGGCCGCGGGTCATCAAACTGAGTATCCAGGTATCAAATCCGGTTTATCCTATGTCGCTCCCCATCCAAACCCACCGGCCCCTTCGTCGTTCGCTACGGTTCCTCATCCGGGTGGATGGAACCCCCCCATAATGCCCCCTGCCCTTGGCTTCGGTCATCCCGGCTCAAATATGACTGACGGAACTGCTGAGGTTATCGGCACAGCAGTGGGAATGACCGTTGCATCAGCCAAAGTTCATTCACCCCTGTTCGTTACCATCACGGCGAGGCGGACCTCACCCAGGGTGAGGATGGATCAACCGCCGGATATCGGCCGGAAATCTCCATTGCCCATCGCTCCGGGTAATCTATCGTCAACAGCCTCTCTCCAACTTCTAAATCTAAGTTCGACGTAACAATAAATATTTTATTTTCACGTGAACGGGGTGGTCGCATAACGAATGTGTAGTCTGTGGAACATTCCCCCCAAGGTGTAGATCTGCTCGTCGATGATTCACGATTCGTGGATCGAACAACAAAGGAACCGGCTCAATGATTTATTCAGGGATATCCACCGTACGCTGCTCCCTATGATGAGTGGACTCCAGAGTCATAGTCTACAGGTGATCCGAGCTGCGAGATACGCGGGTCGTGGTTTCACGGTGACCCCCGATCACATGGATCGTTTGCCTATTACCATCCAATATCCTTACGATAAATTTATTCCGTCGGAGCGATTCCGTGGACGTATTCACTTCGAATCTGATAAACGTATCGCTCGTGAAGCACGTGTTCGTGTACGCCCAACTAATCTACCCGTCGTTGACTGGGGCTTGGGGGAGGGCATGAGGAGGAAGCGATCGAGGAGTCACAGTATTGATCTTGGAGTCCGCACATTTCGTGGGAATCGCGCCGAGTATCGTCCCACGAATCGTTCGCCGATGACTGGAGAGTACGAACCTTCAACCTATGATCGTCATGAATCGAATCATGATCAAATTGCTTCGGGACGTTTACCCGTATCAGTAGGCGGGGGTTACGCAATTCAAGCCATTTCGATTTTCGGTTATTTGCCGAAGGGGGTCGTTGCTTTGGGGGATGATGGACTTGGGGATGGGAGGTTATACATAACACCATAAACTTATTATAATCCAACGGCGGAGATTTTTTGTTCCCGCCCGTTGGCTGGTGGTCGAGACCCACCTCGCGCGCCCGAATAACCTCATACGAACGACGGAGGTTATTCGGGCGCGCGAGGTCATATTGCGGCATGCTTTTCTGGGTCAGCGAATGGGCGACGTACCGCGCCGCCGGGGGAAGGACCGAACATCCGATCCACTGAGTATATATATATATATATATATAATAATGAGTTCACCTGAATCTGTGCATGACGCTGTTCTCGTCTCTTCGGCGTCGGGTCCTGCCTCAGGGAGTTTTGGAGTGGTATCCCTCGCGAACATAGTTCATCCTGCTCCCTCGTCAGGGTCGGTTTCTGCTTGTATATCCCTGCCACACCCTTCCCTGAATGCGGATTTCGCGGCTGCTGTGCAAATACTAATCCATGCGGGAGCTGTCAATGTTCCAATCCCATTCGCCGCTATGCCGGTTAGTAAGCCCCAATCCCCCCATCCAGCCACACCCTGGACTGTAGGAGACGGAATGACTTCGGCACTTCGTACAAGTGCTTCCCCTCCACTGATCAATATGATTCTGTATACATCCTGGTACAGAATATTCCCCATCGTCTTGATGAACGCCGGTAGTTCGCCCACGCATAGCGTTCAACGTCTTGGATCTGATTCATCAACCGAGTCCTTGCCCCCATTCGAACCCCCTTCCATTGTGCTTTTAGTCGCCCTAGTGGGCGCCATTACCGTGGCTCGGAGGGATACGGTTATTGGACAAGAAAATGAAGCGGCGTTACGAATAGATGATTAGTCTGCTCCACAAGGAGTACTGCGGACCCCGATACAATTCGCGTATGACATTTGCCAAAGTGTAAGCACTTTCATTTTTCTAAGGAGTGAATGAATCACGCTCGAGCGTGCACCCATCTCAGGCGCTTTTCCATTCCGCACTGGTATCTATGGATCAATGACGAGTCGGAACATGGCTAGAGCACCTATGCGTCCTGAGCCAATACCGAATGCGGTCAATGCGAATCCTGCCACATCTGGTAATTGTGCTGCGGGCGCCCGACAGATGAAGGGAGAAATTCCTGCAATATCCATTACAGCTATAGCCTCCGCGGAAGCAGCGATCGGCTCAGCCATTGTTCCAGCTACGTATCGCAGTGCAAGACCAATCCGTACCGATCAATCCAATTCGTTGAAGCGGTGATGAATCTATTTTTCGTGCATTAGCCGTCCTCCTCAAGCGATACGCACGTACGAACGATGTAAGGAATCTACGCTGCCAATATGTCACCAACGATCCCTTCATTCCGATCCGTATTGTTGCTATTCATAATAAATCATTGTTTCTACGGGAGGGCCGCGGCGAGTCGTCCGTTTATTCGCTAGTGACTAGAATTGCTAGGCATTCATATTTATTAAACGAATGTTAAATCAATACGAATCTTTTTGCTCCGCACGTAGAAGAGAGGGGCGGAGTGAAGTCAACAATCCCAGTTATTATACGTCCCGGACACCTATCAGTCTTGGGGTTAAGGCAATCTCTCTCTCCGCAGTACAATCACAGTAGCGCTATTGGCAATACACTGAGATCCCAGCGAACCCAGGGCCGACGACTTTACCAAACACCCTTGGTCGGAGAATCCAATGGCACATCCAGCAAAGATTCATGGTACATGTATTGGTCGTACTCAATGCGTTAGAGCTTGTCCCACAGATGTGTCGGAAACGATACCCTGGGATGGATGTAAGGCTAACCAAATTGCCTCCGCTCCCAGAACGGAGGACTGCGTGGGGTGTAAAAGGTGTGAATCTGCTTGTCCGACGGATCTTTCGAGTGCACGCGTCTACCTGGGATCCGAAACAACTCGAAGTACGGGCTTAGCTCACCGATAACGGACTGGCTATGAGGAATCAACATAATAGATTGTGGAATCCTCCCGATAATGATGACAGGGTCTAGCCTATTCCTCCAACGAGAATCGATACTCATTTGGCGGTCGAGGGGAACCGTCTACCCCTCGATCCCCTACAAAGGTCTCTTCTATTCCCATGACGAGCAACTATCCCTGGCCAACAATAATCGTTCCCCCGCCCGTGCCTGCGGGTCTGCTAATCCCACCATTACCCCCGCAAGGTGGAAACAAGATTGTTCGCCGGTACACTCTGGGAATTCGCTCGCCAGAGTTCCCCCCGATAACCCACACACTTTGCTACCACTTCGAGTCCAACAGCCCATTCGTTCGATTGAGGCAGGATTATGACTGGATCAATATCCCCCCCGATTTCCACTGGAGATTGGGGATCGATGGACTTCCCATGGGGCTTATTCCACCGACAGGATTTGTTACTACGTCAGCTACTCCAGCAGCTCGGCCTGTTACCCGAAGTCCGCGATCATTCTATCCCTCGATGCTAGCGATGCACAGTGGCCAGGTAGGATTATTCGCTTCTCAAGACATCCTGCCCCCCTTTCTTGTGTGGGAGCCGGAATTAATTCCTGCTCATTTGCTACTGCGTCCGTGGGGGGGGAAGAGACGTTCATACGCAGCCACGAAATCTATTCCGTACACCGCGGCGGGTGGTCCTATCTCTCTCTTATCGGGGGCTATCACCATGGGTCTTTACATGCCAGGCGAACCAGCATTCGATTTCCGGGTTCCGGCTGATAGATATCATCCCGCGGCACTGGAAATGGTCTCATACCTAAGCTTTCCCATAGCTTATGCCGTGAAACCACCAATTCTTCCCTCGCACACCCGGTCGCCGGATACCCACGGGGAAGCACATTATAGTACACGCATGCTTCCAGCTGGAGCATCGTCGAAGATGGGAGGTTATGGGCCAATCAGGATTAATATGGAATCATCTCCTAGCGCTCACTCCATATTCGCCCCTGGATTGGCGGTGGTAGGAGCAATTCAGATTGTTTGTGCGGCTTCGATATCCCCGAATCAACGTAGTGTGAAGAGAAGAATCGCTCACCCACCAGTATCTCATACGGGTTTCGTACCCATCGGAATAGGTCCCATTACAGAGATAGGCCCCGAAGGAGCCGTTTTACAGATGATTTCTCATGGATTGATTGGTGCTGCACCCTCCCCCATTGGGGGGGCGGGTTGCGAGAGAATGCAAACCCCCTTTCTCGGCCGGATGGGCGGGATAGCTATTCCTATGCCCAGAATATTCATCATGTTCAGTAGCCTCCCAATGGCATCTCCCGCACTGCCGGGCATGAGTGGTTCCGCTGCGGAATCAATGGTTTATCCGGGGATAGCCGGTAGTAAAAATCGTTCTTACGACTCAAAAATCATCGTTCTTGTGACGGGAGCGATTGGAATAATATCGACTCCCATACACCCGCTATCCATGCCACGTCAAATGCCTTATGGGTACAGCGGGGTTACCCCAGTAGTCCCTCATCGCGTCATGGATTATGGACCACGAGAGATTTTCATTCCGATTCGTCCGCTGTTGCCCGTCATAGGCATTGGCCTTTATCCAAACGCGGTCCTGTCTCTGTGTCAGAGCGGAATTTAACCGATATCGATATCCCCGGAGCAAACGGCAATTGATCCGTTTCATTCATTTCCTCCGGCAGCAAATAAAATAAAAGTGGATCTTTAAAATACCCGTCTTTTCTTACGCTGATGACCACAACAATTCACCTCACCCCGGCGATCCATGCGCAACCTCGCGAGGGCAGGTATTTTACCCGGTCCCGCCGGCAGTCTTAAGATCTGTCGAACCCCATATTCGATCGGATAACGGCGATATTAACTGCACCGATAAGACGCCTCATATCAACCATCCGTAGCTGTGCAAACCCCTTCCCGATAGATTTACCCCTGAATGACGAATCCAAGTGGTGGGGGACCCGATAGGAGCTACAATGGCTGGTTTTCCACCTCGCAAACCTCCAGTCATTCTCGTGTGCGGATGAATCGCGGATGTGAGCCAGGTGATTAGGGCCCAAGTCTCTTTGGGATCCCGATTCCGGTGATATCCCCGTGCCTCATTAGCCCATACTGCTCCGGGAGGGATACCGGGAGTCGAGAAAAGGAAGCCCGAACTAACGATTCGATAACTCCAATGATCCGATCGCTGGGGCAATTGTCTCTCGCGGTAATCCATGGGTAACGAGAGAAGGATGTTTAGCGAACTTTGACTGCTGCCGTCGCGGGTTCCTCCATATTGTTTGAAGGACGACCATACCGGGGTCTTCTTGGGGTTGTGAGTCATAATATCTGTATGCTCCGTCAAAAGAGCAGTTACTGGGGAAGCCATTGCTAGCAAAGACCCACGCGAGAGAGCCGCGTGGCTAGGCGTCATCGTACTCGCATGCATCATCGACCGATGGGATTGCGGAGCGGGCACTAAAACTGTCGATGGCTGCGTATCTCCGGAGGCGCTTACAGTTGCAGAACCATAAGTCGACATTGCACCTGGTGCGGTCATTGCACCAAACCTGTTATGGCCATGAATAGGAACTGTATGAATCGAACGGGGACTCCGTGGGGGAAGCGTGGATGGCTCATATAGATCACTTGATGGTGAGTGCCCAGGATAAGGCCGGCGGTGTGGTAGGAATCCTGTTGCACAAGCGAAAGCGATAACTACGCTTCTCCGGCCCAAGCTGCCATCCCCATTCTGCCTCTCCAATACCAAATCTCCCCGAGAGGGAACGGTTGCAAAATAAGGAGGTGGGGAAGGTATGTGAGCTGACATTCGTTCCGCCGGTATTCCAGATATCGTCACAGTCGGAACCTGCTGCATCATCTATCCCAAAATGGGACGGGCCAACCCCCAAAACTCTATTCAATAGAATGATAACCAAAACTCTATTCAATAGAATGATAACCAAAACTCTATTCAATAGAATGATAACCAAAACTCTATTCAATAGAATGATAATTGGTGCGCGCGGCGGGTCGTCGACTAACTCCCCACCCAGTCTTCGGTTCCAGGAGGGGTTACCTAAAGATCAATGCACATCAAAAATAGAAGCCTCTCTTCACTCTATATCCCTTTCGTAGGCCTACTGTTGCTACTGCTGTTGCCGCCGTTCGGATTCGAACCGAGATGCCTTCGGCACTGCTTCCTAAGAGCAGCGTTTCTACCTATTCCACCCAGGCGGCCCCGATGCCCTTGAACATGGGCATAATAGCATACCTTTTGCCAAATTGTCAAATGACGTTGTAGTGGGGTATCTTGGAATAAACGATGATTACGAAAATATGATCTGTCATCCGCCGCGCAATAGCACAATATAATGACATATTTTTCGTACTTCGAAGCGGCATATCGCAGCTAGGTCGCGTAACGCCTTGCTCGAGGTGGGTTCTTATGAATAAGTTAGCGGGGGATTAAAATTCCGCCGTTGCTCCGAACGAAAAGGAAGGAATGGCCAGGCATTTCATGACATTCCGCAATGAAGCAGCATCCTTTTCTGCTGCAAGTTGGGGGATCGAGTACCGGACACGCGAAATTCCTTACTGGACGGGGTCGCAGCACATTCTGGATAAGCTGGAGACGGATGATGGATCTCAATCCATATGTCGTTCATAATAATGCGGTATCACACGAGGAATTAGGTAGATAAAATATGTTTATTAACCCAGCCAGATTCCAATTTAATGACACTATTCCGCCATATCTAAAATGTTATCAGTGGTCCATATCACATCCTCCGGTCGTCGGTCGCGGTACACTTCGGTCGTGGGGAATCACCAAAAGCCCTTTCTGCCCCGGCTCATGCTTCGCGAGCTATAGGCGTCCCCCACAGTAGCTTACGCCCTACTCGCCTTTTTCTGTTTTGTTTCCATTTATGACTACCTGAAAGGAATACCGTCTTTTGCGTAGTCAGAGGTAGTAGAAACTATGGGAGCGACCACCGCTCATAATGAATCGGGTCAGTCATAGGAGTAAAAGCCTTTTTTTTTTAATCGTATAACGGCCGCGCCTGCCTACTACTATTATTTCTGACTCCCCCTGCCCAAATGGTTCCGCAAATACCAACCTATGCCTCTTCGATATCGCGCTGTTATGAGACTCTCCTTTGTGTCACCTGCAAGCGTGTCTCCTTCGTTCGTCGTGCATATCGTCTAAGTACCCCAAACACGTGTGCTTACAATGACTTCAGTGGGTTGAAATAGCATTACAAATATTGAGTATTTACTTATAAGGGATCGAATCTCCCCCATTCAAGCGAGTCGTCGGCTGGCATCCACGACTAAGGATCGAGCGCCCATTTCTGTCGTCGGTGTCTTCAATCGTCATGACGTTGTGCGCGCCGCGCGCATCGTGCACGCCAGTGGCGGTGTGGTTACCGATAAGATTGGTCTTCAAAATTATTACTTTCACCGCAGCCTTCAAGCAGCCAGGGATGCCGCCCTGGCGGATCCCTAGTGGATTAATAATGACAAATCATTAATGCTCGATAGGTCAATATTTGTTGAGTTTTTCGGCTGACATTTGGTGGTTCGAATGACGCGGCAGGATGACGAATAACCTTATATCCCCGGTTGTTCCACCCGCCGACGAAGTTGATAACCCCCCCAATTTAAATCGCTGCGTACGTATCCATTATATAATTTGGTTGACGAATTGTGAATGGCTATGAATTTAACGCTGCTAACTGTGTGATGGAACAAGTATTGACCGTTGTTCCACCTCCCTTAAAGCTCCGTCATGAAAAACCCTCCGTTGCACAAAAGGATCTATTACGATTCGGGAATGTACAAAATATACTATCCACCAAACGGGCGGGGTAACTCGTTGATTCGTCTAAGCCCGTCAATCATTGAGGGTATAGACGAAATCGGTTACAGCGATAAAACTGGCCGAATCCCCAACGAACGGTTGCCCCGCAGTCCTGAACGGAATACAATTCTATAATTCCTTCCCCCTTCCACCCATAAGTGTATTGCAAGGTGCTGCCAGAAGTAAAAGAGTTTCATTACCGAAAGAATACTCCACGAAACTGATATATCAATACGCCCGGACGGCGCCCCCATTCCCGCTTGTATCCTCCACTCTGACGGGACTGGGATTATTTATCTTCCCCGTAGCGACCAAGAATTTTCGTCACTTGTATGCTAGTATAAGCACTTCCCCGTCAAGCATAGCTATGTCCATTCCTCTCCATACCTCCTGGCGACAAATAGCCGGTGATCCGATCCATCGATACCCACGGTCTTGGATGTACAACGAAAGCGTTGCTTCGGAGACGGGCTATTCAATCGATCCACCCACTCCTACCACGCCGGTACTCATCACTACTGCGGGGGTAATGGTTATGATTTACAGCGACAGTCATATGCCTCATGACCAAGGATACCTCAGGTTTTTCGCTTATCTCGGTCTCCCCAACGCTTTCATGCTAGGATCAGTTCTTAGTCCTAATCCGATGCAAATTCACGTCTTCCGGGAATCAGTAGGAATGTGCCCCTACCCATCAATAGGTCCCCGGTTTACTCGGGCCAGGGCGGCTCATGCTTGCCAAAAAGCTTCTATAACCAATCGTGTGGGGGATTTCGGATCATTACTGGGAGTATCGGGTTTTCCTCGGGCAACAGGCAGTTTTGAATTCGATGATTCATCCGTACGACTCGATGAGTTGCTGACTGATCGCGGAGTCAGTTTATTCCCTGCTACCCCCTGTGCCACTCCATTATTCCTGGGCTCCGTTGCTAAATCCGCGCAATTTCCGCTCCACGTACGGTCACCCGATGCCATGGAAGGACCTACTCCAATTCCAGCCCTCATTCATGCTGCAACTATGGTAGCGGCAGGAATTTATCCGGTGGCTCGAATGTTTCCGCCCCTCGAGGCTCCACCTTCCGTGATGAGCTCGATATCCTGGGTGGGCGGTGTGACAGCTTTATTGGGAGCAACTATAGCTCCCGTGCAGCGAGATCTTAAAAGAGTGTTAGCTTATTCCACCATGTCCCAACCAGGTTATATGGTGTTAGCTCCTGGTGCGGGATCCTACCGAGCCGCTATATTCCATCTCATAACGCATGCTTATTCCAAGGCTCCATCATCTCCGGGATCTGGATCGGTCATCCATTCCGTGGAACCCATTACTGGGTATTGTCCCGATAGGAGTCAAAATATGGCTTTTATGGGTGGTCTAAGGAAATGTATGCCGATAACAGGAACCGCTTTCCTCTCGGGCACACCCCCTCCTCGTGGTATCCCGCCCTTCGCCCGTTTTTGGTCCAAAGATGAGATCCCAAATGATGGTTGGTTATCCCGCCCCATACTAGGATGGATGGCTTGGTGTACAGCAGGACCGACCGGATCTCATACGCTTCGCACGTATTTACCCACCTTCGAGGGTTATTACCGCGCAAACGCATTTGGCCCCCCTATGCCTCCCGCCGCGTCCGTGTGGGAAGATATACGATACAGAGCGCCTGGGCGGGGGGCTGGCTTCGCGGCGGGAGGGACAACAGGTGGAAGCTATACGACGGCCGCCAAATTACCGGTCGACCGTTATGGGGGTACTAGAAGCGGCGGTTCCAGGATGGGGTGGGGGAGTACCGTAACTCATTCTTCCGCGGGAGAACATTATAAGTCTTTATTATGTCCCAAGGAATCAGATGACGCAATGTTATTTCCCCTAGTCGTACCAATGATACCTACCTTTCCGGTTGGGTTCATAGGAGTCCCGTCTCCCACCGTCGGATTGGGAACAGGTTTCATAGACCCTCAACCATATTGCTGGCTGGACTTGTTGCTGAACTACCCTCGCGGGATTATCCAGCAGTACTGGTCAGATTTGCTCCCCAATGCGACTACATCGGTTGTTACAGCGCTATCGGGAATATTAGTTGCTTCTATCTTCCATGGGCGGCCCATAATCATCCAACCGCCGCTAATTTATCCGGAATTAGAAGGAATATCGGGTTATTCCCCAATTTATCTATACGATCGGTCCTCTTATCGAGGTTACGTAGATAGGTATTACAATATCGTCCCCGCCGGTAGTGTACGGGTATTAGCTAAAAAAGCCCCTACTCCCGACGACTGGGTAATCGATGGAATCGTCAATGGCGTTGGTATTTCAGGTACGTCCGGGGGCGAGGCACTTAGGTACGCGGGAGGGGGGAGAATATCTCATCATTCAACCGGACCAATACTTGGTACGCCCATACCACTAACAATAGTGACGACGGGATACGACGAACACAATTGGTCAATCCGAGGCGCTATTATCCGCTAACCTGATCCTTAAAAAATCCAATCCGCTCGTCGCTCGAACTCAAGAATGTTGTCGCATACATAAGAGGAAATAATTGAGTTGGTTTGATCGGTATACTCTCCCCAACGCGAATGAAAACGTATCCCCCCGGTGGCGCCGCCGCCCCTCCGCCGATTATGGATGATGAAGGGAAGCGATGTATGTCGATACATTCCAATTGCATGTTGACTCGAGGGAGGAGGGGGATGATGAGGATCTATGGTCTCACTCGTCGGATCATCGAAAGAACAGCAGTGCCCCTATCGAAGACGAAGGAAGCGGGTGACGCATCATTTTCGGAACAATTCTTATTGTCCCTCCCGGCGGGCGGCCCTGATGCCCTGCATGAAAGGGTGGTTATGATATATTCCCCTTTTTATTCGCTTCAGTACGATACGAGGTGGTGGTGGTGGTGGTGGTGGTGGTGGTGGTGGGTTTTCGCGCGGAGCGGGAGACATATGTACTATTATTCTGCAAGAATCAGCAGTACTAAAAAGGGAGGGACAGATTTTGCTTGTCAAACGTTATTATGGCTAAACATCGGACAAACGTGCTACAGGATGTCGTCGAGTGGCTTCAGGTGCATCGCTGGAGGAGGCTCACTTCTGCTTGCCGAGGGCGACGAATCCGTCTCTGTCCACCTCTAAACCAAGAAGACGTGATTCGGCGCATCCTACATGCGCGTAGCATCTATTAGTAGTTGCGGGGATGAGATTCTGATACGGCCGAATCACGTCTTCTCCCACTCATTGCCGCCTCTTGCCGCGGCCGGCCTATCCCCCAGCTGCTCGAACATCCCAGAATCACTGCAATGCAGTGGAAAAAACAACTCTGATCGTTCATTCACCCGCACCACGTGCTGCTTTGACGCGTCGTGTGTTGGGGTGTCAGATGGGTTTCGGCGGTCGCCGGAAGCGGGCACCGCAATACTCAATAAATGAGCGATGATTAATTACTCGGCGGAGCGCGCGGGATGAGAAATAGAATAAATATGATTCATGATGACATTCCGCGCAAAGCACGTAGTAGTATATATATTTGTTGGGCTTGACGAGGATGATATTCTACGGCTGGCGATTCGTTTGTATTCGGATCAATCCATTTACGATCTACTGGTTGAACTGCTAATCCCGCATGTGGGTAGAGAGTTGAATCATTTTGCTCCCCAATTCGATTGGAGGAATTCCCGCCCCGACACGATTGCCTAACAGCAATAGCATCTGTAGGTTTGCGACGATAGCTCGGTATATTTATCGCATGATCATTGGCCGGAGTATGCTCGTGAGTAACTGACTGTCTCGCCCCGGGAGTGGTAGAAGCCATACCTAACCGAGGAATGATATTGTCCGAACGCGTTTCGAGTGATTGTAATGATACTTGGCCCGTCGAGCCCTTTGCCCTCCTGGCGAGACGAACGTATCGAAGTGATTGTTGTTCGGTTGGTCCATGATGGAAACGCGACCTCTGCTTCTCCTCCGAACGAATACGATATTGAGGGGCTTTCGTAGTGGGGGTGGATTGGTTTGCATAACCAGGCTTTTTATTGGGCCTCTTACGGGTTGGTCCTGGTGACCTTCCTGGTCGACGTACTATTTTGGCGCGAGGTCCTCTGTGACGGGACGTAGAAACTCCTTTGTTTCGAACTATGTATGCGGGATTCCGTCGGGGCTAGCACCAACCATCCGATCGTGTTGCGAAACGAATGTCTGATCTGGCGGGGGTGGGCATTTTTCCCGGCCTGAGTAAGGGATGGAATGAAATCCGTCTACAATACAAATAGTTGTTCTTACCAGTCCTTCTGACGATTTCATTCCCCAATCATTTCCATATCTAGCTAGTAGGATCAATCACGAATCAATTATATCCGTCACCAGAGCCTCACGCCATGGGCGGTTTGCAGTAGTCATGGCTCGGGGGATAGGACCGACCAGCTGATGAGTCGAACCGATGATCGATTACCACAGCCTTGCGTGGGTTTGGTGTCCGAGGTTGTTGCGGTAATCGTTCCCTGTTCGTGCGGCGATAAACACTCGCACGCGGCGCGGAGGATACACGATTCATCCTCGCTCGGCGTGGTGGGAGGATAACCACACCCTGCTCCACATCCTCTCCGGACGGACAAGATTACTCGCAACCTTTGCCGCGTCAATGTCGCGGTCGCGGTGAGTTTTCACGGGACTCGCGATTCCGTGCTGCCGCAAAGAAAGTGGGAAACCCTGCGTTGTATGGGGGGTGCTCAAGCAGCAGCAGCAGCAGCAGCAGCAGCAGCAGCAGCAGCACCATCCTATCAATCTTTCGAAAGAAATCTTGTTATTATCGTGAAGGAATCCGCTCTCTCTACGATCCCTCCCCCGCATAATACTTCCATACTTTTCTTGGAGGCGGGCGGTTATTGCTATCGTAACCTCTTCACCGTATAATACGGTGAAGCAGAATGTGCACGAAGTCGTCGGGGTTACGAAGAAAGCTCGGCGTGGGAGGAGCCTTCACCAAACCTGTTCGTGTACTCGTCCGGGGCGGGTCATGCGTCGTCGTGGATAGGTCGATTCGACCCGCCATCGACGAACTCCTTCCCTCACCAGATCGGTAATCATGTACAAGAGAATCGACTCTCCGCCGCATGGTTCCTCAGTGGCTCAGTGGTAGAGCGGTCGGCTGTTAACCGATTGGTCGTAGGTTCGAATCCTACCTGAGGAGATCCGCGCCGCATTTGCCCAAGGCGGGAGGATACGATTCTTCAATTGGGGAGGCAGGCATTTCCCGCCGATGGATATTGATTCCGCGCCGCCAGCAGCCATCATTCAATTATAGTCGCTTGATGCATAACGCCCTCGCGGCGCCCATTGCGGATGATGCCTTTCGTGCTCACCCCGCCCAGTCGGAAGGAAAGGTGATGAGGATTCGTGGAGGGGTTCTAAGAAAAGAATGCGCGGAATATGGGTTTAGGGACCGCGGGGTTTGCTACGGGTGGTGGAGTGCGGCGAAAGCGCTCACGCAACCGGAGTCGTCGAATCTCGTCGATAGTTGCTTCCAGCCGCCCCCCGATAAGGATACGGAATATTATTATCATTATTATCCAATATCCATTTCTGATCCCAGCGAACTCTATTCATCGTACTGCCTCCTCATCGGCGGGATCATCCGCCGTATCGATCTTTCCCGACGGTTATTCACGAACAGTATTATGATGAGGCAACGACGAATGGTTTCGACGAACGAAATAGATTGGGGCATACCACCACCACCACCACCACCACCGCCACCATTGACCCCTCATCAGGGTTGATTCATGGAATGAACGGACATTTCATGGATCTTAGTCTCGGTCGACCACAGACAGAAGATTGACTCGTCGTGTGTATGGTCATATGAACATAAGCAAT